TAGATGAATTAATATTGGACGTGGGTTCAATTCCCACCAGCTCCACTATAAAAAAGCATCTGTGGCCGAGTGGTCGAAGGCACCGGACTCATAATCCGTTTTCGAAAGAACATCGCTGGTTCGAACCCAGTCGGATGCATACTTAATTTTCTTATAGATAGATTGTAATAATTAAGTTATTAAATATTATATGTTTGAAAGATTTACAGAGAAAGCTATCAAAGTTGTTATGCTTTCACAAGAAGAATCTCGACGTTTAGGACATAATTTTGTCGGCACCGAACAAATTTTACTCGGGCTTATTGGTGAAAATGGAGGCGTTGCATATAAAGTGTTACGTTCTCTTGGTGTTACTTTACGTGAGGCTCGAACGGAAGTCGAGCGAATTATTGGTCGCGGTTCTGGTTTTGTAGCGGTTGAAATTCCTTTTACTCCGCGAGCAAAGCGTGTTCTTGAGATAGCAATTGAAGAGGCACGAGACTTAGGACATGGATATATTGGTACAGAGCATATTCTTTTAGCATTGCTAGAAGAAGAAGTTGGTGTTGGCGTTCGAGTGTTACAACAGTTAGGTCTTGAAGTTTCGCAAATCCGTACGGAAGTATTAATGCAAATTGGCGAAACTTTAGAAGTAGTCTTAGGCGGAGATCGTTCAGAATTTTTCGAGATGAGCGGTGTTTCAATTGAAGAATTTACAACTAATTTGACTGAAGCTGCATTTAATGGTAAGTTGGATCCTGTAGTCGGACGTGATGAAGAAATCGAACGGGTAATTCAAATTTTGGCTCGACGTCGTAAAAACAATCCGGTTTTAATTGGAGAGCCTGGTGTTGGTAAAACAGCTGTTGCTGAAGGTTTAGCTCAGCGAATCGTAAAACGTGACGTACCCGATTTACTTGATGAAAAACAAGTGATTAGTTTGGATATTGGTCTTTTACTTGCTGGTACAAAATATCGCGGTGAGTTTGAAGAACGTTTAAAGCGTATTATAGATGAGGTACGTAGTTCAAATAATATTATTTTGGTAATAGACGAGGTTCACACATTAATTGGTGCGGGTGCCGCAGAGGGTGCTGTTGATGCAGCTAACATTTTAAAACCAGCGTTAGCTCGTGGTGAGCTACAGTGTATCGGTGCAACGACAATTGATGAATATCGTAAACACATTGAGCGTGATTCAGCATTAGAGCGTCGATTCCAACCTGTTCAAATTGATGAGCCTTCTGTTAGTGACACTGTTCAAATTTTACGTTGTTTACGTCCAAGTTATGAACGTCACCATGGTTTAAAAATTAGTGATGAAGCTTTAGAGGCTGCAGCAAGTATGGGAGCGCAGTATATAGCAGATCGATTCTTACCTGACAAAGCTATTGATTTAATTGATGAGGCAGGCTCACGTGTGCGTTTAAAAGCTGTGCGGATGCCTGATGCCGCAAGTGACTTAGATCGTGAATTACGTGACATTATAAAAGAGAAAGACACCGCTATAGCGGATCAAAACTTTGAAGTCGCAGCTACCGCATTAGATCGCGAATTAGAATTACGTGCTCAGTTGTCTGCGATTCTTGCAACAGTTGATCGTATTCCAGGGCCAGCAATAAAGAAAATGGTTGATCCTGTTGTGACTGAAGATGACATAGCAAACGTTGTATCAGCATGGACTGGTATTCCTGTTAATAAAATTTCAAAATCTGAATCTGAAAAATTATTACACATGGAAGAAACATTGCACTCACGGATTATTGGACAAGAACAAGCAGTTTCTGCTGTTTCTCGCGCAATCCGTCGTGCAAGGGTTGGATTGCGAAATCCAAATCGACCAATTGCCAGTTTCTTATTTTCCGGTCCAACAGGAGTTGGAAAAACTGAGTTAACAAAAGCGTTAGCATTATATTTCTTTGGTGCTGAAGATGCAATGGTTCGATTAGATATGTCAGAGTTTATGGAACGTCATACGGTAGCGAAATTAATTGGTTCACCTCCAGGCTATGTAGGCTATAGCGAAGGTGGTCAATTAACAGAAGCGGTAAGAAGAAAGCCATATACAGTTGTATTATTTGATGAGGTTGAAAAAGCTCATCCAGATGTTTTTAACTTATTGTTACAAATTCTAGAGGATGGTCGTTTAACTGATTCCAAAGGTCGAACTATTGACTTTAAAAATACAATGTTAATTCTAACATCAAATATTGGAGCTAAAGTGATTCAAGAAAACGACAGCTCTTCGGGTGACATTGGATTTGGAGGAAATTTAGTAAATGGAAATGACTCTAGTTATGATAGAATGGCAAGTTTAGTAAATGAAGAATTAAAACGTTTTTTCCGACCAGAGTTTTTAAATCGTTTAGATGAGATTATTGTTTTCCGCCAATTAACACGTAATGATTTAAGCCAAATTGCTGATATTATGCTTAAGCAATTGTGCGATCGTGCGGAAGATAAAAGTTTTACATTAAAGGTAACACAACGTGCAAAACTAGTTTTAATAAATGAAGGGTTTAATCCAACTTATGGCGCACGTCCACTTCGTCGCGCGATTATGAAATTACTAGAAGATCGTCTTGCAACACAATTGTTGAGTGAAAGTATTGAACCAGGAAGTATGATTTTGGTAGATTCACCAGATCAAAAAGAATTGGTAATAAATATTAGTAAAGTAGATATTGATGTTGACCAACCTGTAATGGCGTAATTAATAAAAATAGATCTGTAAATAATTTTACAGATCTATTTATAATTTAAAGCTAGTGAAGAGACTTGAACTCCCGACCGGCTGATTACAAATCAGCTGCTCTACCGACTGAGCTACACTAGCTACAATTATTATAACACAACTTGATTAATTTTACTACTGTTAATTTATGATAAATTAAAGATTTTTTACAATAATATAATCAAACGTTAAAGGATCATTCAAAATTATATTTGCGAGAACTTTGCGATTTAAAGCTATCTTCTTCCGTTTTAATTGTCCACTTACTTCACTGTATGTTTTACCATGCCTACGAACTTGGGAGTTAATTTTTGCTATCCAGTTTCTACGTTGTGTGCGTTTAAATAATTTACGACTTACGTACGAATAACGTTTAGCTTTTAAAACTTGTTGATTTGCTGTACGAAAAAGACGCGAATGCGCTCCTTTATAACCTTTTGCTAATTTTAAAACGGCTTTTCTCCGTTTTTTTGCTACCGAACCACGTTTTACACGTACCATATTTAATTTAGGTAAATTAAGTCAATAAATAGTTATTATGCTGGTAACATAATTTTTATATTTTTTGCGTCTCCTTTACAAGCAACACCATCTGTTTTCATATGTCGTTTTTGTTTCCTTGACTTTTTTTCTAAGATGTGTGCCTTGTAGGGTCGCTTAAATACGAATTTACCAGTTTTGGTACGGCGATATCTCTTACTAGCGGATTGCCGTGTTTTTAGTTTATTCATTTTAAGCATAAAACAATATTTAAATATCTATAGGCTAACATATAAGAATAAAAAATTCAACATTTAAAAAATTCGTCTTAGACAAAGAGCGGGTAGGGAGAATCGAACTCCCATCATCAGCTTGGAAGGCTGAGGTTTTACCACTAAACTATACCCGCGATTATTTACTTACTAATATTATACGGTAAATTTAAAAATTTAGCTAGGTCTATAGCTTTTTCTTCAATTTCGGTCAAAGGTAAAGGTTCTCCAACGCCAGTTAGTGGAATGCGACGTTTATCATTTGTTGTTAAATAAATGGTTCGTTTTGGATTTATTCCTTCAGAAATTTCTACTTCTATCGACTTTATTTCATTAAATGAGTAATTTAAAAGGATATTTCGATCTTTTCCTGGAAATCCTCGGCGTACAAGTCGAATTGTTTCATTTGTTTTATCATATTCGTTGTATCCTCCACCTACGTCCCAGAAGATTGTTAACGTAATATAAACACTGAAACTAATACCGAGTAATCCATAAAATAACATTACTAATCCTTGAGGAACAAAATTTATTTCTGTTAGAGCATTAAAAGGTAATAATTGTTTATTAAAATAACTTGATAAACTAGCTAATATGAAACCCGATCCCCCAATACAAAGAGCAATTGACCAAAAATAATTTTCAAATCGGCGAGAACCAATTATTGTTTCACGTTTTAGTTGATCAGTGCTTATTTCTAAATTCATAGTTTTTGATAATTAATAAATTGCCAAAAATGCATAATATTTTTGGCAAATGTAGAATTAAATTAGTTTAATTCCTTGGAATATTAAAAATAGACCTGCGGCTAATGCAAAAACGAAACCTAACAATAAAACGTAATCAATAAAAATCGTCATGATATTTTTTTGTGTTAATACAAAAATAGTATAGATGAAAAACTATAAATTAAGCAGTATGTTGTTTGTATTTTTATAATTTATAATTAAATCTATCTTAACAAAGTATAATATGTTTACTAAAATTAAGCTAGGAAAATTTGTACATTTATGGATAAATATACTTTCGTTGGGCCCTATGGAAATGATTCATCAATGGGTCATCTTTCAACTCCAATTACGAATTCGATGTTAACTCGTACTTTGTTAGGAAATTTACCAATTTATCGTTCAGGGTTGTCAAGCACTTTACGTGGGTTAGAAGTAGGAATGGCCCATGGTTATTTTTTAATCGGTCCCTTTTACAAATTAGGTCCTCTTCGTAATTCAGAAGTAGCACTTTTAGCTGGATATTTATCAGCAATTGGGTTAATAATCATTTTAGGGTTAGCTTTAGCTTTATATGGTACAGCAACTTATACGGAAGATGATTCGATTATGGGTGACGTTGTGGAAAGTAAAGCAGGTTGGCAACGTTTTACAGGCGGATTCTTTATTGGTGCGTTAGGTAGTTCAGGGTTCGCTTTTTTATTATTAAGTCAATTATCTTAACTAACGTTTTTTTAGTTACGACATTTTGAAATAGGCTCATTTCCGGAATTGTATGTATACTTTTCCGGAAAACTTAGTATGATTAAAAACCACAAAAATCGACACATGGAACTTCAATCAAACAAAATTTACGGGCTATAAATATTTTATTAATTTTTAACTATGTTTTCCTTTTTTAAAGGAGAGAGGGGGATTCGAACCCCCGGTACCGTAATACGGTACAACAGATTAGCAATCTGCCGCTTTCGACCACTCAGCCATCTCTCCATATTTTGGCTCTGGCGGGATTTGAACCTGCGACCTTGGGCTTATGAGTCCCCTGCTCTAACCTACTGAGCTACAGAGCCATTTATTCTATATTTGTATATTATCAACCATGAAATTGAACAGTCAATAGGTTATTAAAAAATGACAATTTTTCTCTTTTTTAGTTAAAGCTAAAAAAAAAGAATGCTGGAATTTATGTGTTTTTTATCGTGATATATTATAATATCTTTACTTTATCTACATTCCATAATATAGAAATTATATGTTATTATTAGCAAAATTACCTGGCGCATTCGCTATTTTTAGTCCATTAGTAGATATTTTACCGGTTATACCTGTGTTGTTCCTTTTATTAGCTTTTGTTTGGCAAGCTTCTGTTGGATTCAGATAAATTATTAAATTTTAGTTTTTAAAACAAATTTCGGGTTTTTAACATTTATTTTTTTTATAATTGTTAAAAAGATTCTGAACAATTATGCAAGTTTTATAAATGTTTGGCTCTTGTAAATACAATATAAAATAGTAAGAATGTCACATTTCACTCGAATTAAAACTTCTATACGTGATTTATCAACTTTACAGAGTGTATTAACACAGTTAGATGTAAGTTGGGAAAAAGCAAATGCTCCAATTAAAGGTTATCAAAACGAAACAAATAATGCAGAATTAGTTATTCACCAACCAAACTCTATTGATATTGGGTTTGCATTTAATGGGCAATCCTACGAGTTAGTTGCTGATACTAGTTTTTGGCGTCAACCTTGGTCAATTGAAGGATTCTTAGACAAAATTAATCAAGTTTACGCAGCACAATTACTTGATCAAGAATTAAAGAATCTTGGGTTTTCAACTGTAAGTTATGTTAAATCAGAGCAAGGGGTTATTGATTTAGTTGCTGAAAAATGGGTTGCGTAAACGGATATCACACAAAAGATCAAAATTTATACCCTGATCTTTTGTGTAATTCTTAAGTTTATGATATAATAATCCAAACGGGATATAGCGCAGCTTGGTAGCGCGCCTGCTTTGGGAGCAGGATGTCGTAGGTTCAAATCCTACTATCCCGATTTTATAAGTCTTTTTTCCAAATATTCACGTAATTCTTGTGTTTTTTTATTATCCGGTGCTAATTTAAACATTTGTTGATAGATATTGTTAAGCTCTTGAAGTTGACCTTGTTGTTGATATAAATATGCTAAATTGCTTAGACTTGTAAAATAATCTGGTGCAAGTGTTAGTGCAGTTTTGTAATAATAGGCAGCAATATTGAATTCTTTTAATTGATAATACGTAAAGCCTAGTGTGTTTAGTAGACTTGCAAGACCTAAGCGATCATTTTTATCCCATTTTGTGAAACATTCCCGGAATTCTTTAATAGCTTTACTATATAGTTTTTTTCTTAAATATATTTGACCTAACTTAAATTGACTCTCATAAGCGTCAGCATTTTGATTCGTTTGTTGTTTTAAAGTAGTTAATTTTTTTTCTAAGTTTTGTTTTAAGTTTATTTGAAAAGCTAAAAATATAGTTATTAAAACTAAAACACTAAAAACTAATATAAGATATAATTTAGCTAATATTAATTCCATATTGAATAATCGATAATCTGTTGACAAAGTATAGTAAATATTTTATCATAAAAATACTAATGCCCCCATCGTCTAGAGGCCTAGGACATCTCCCTTTCACGGAGACAACAGGGATTCGAATTCCCTTGGGGGTATAAATATTGATTGACTTGTATTCTAAACTGAATAACTATTTATTCGACTTTAATTAAATTAATAGCTTTAACTTAACTTACATATAAATATTCTATATAGTCTAGTTCCAAAAAATATTAAAATAAATCAATAAGCAATAATAAATTTTTTTAATTTTGATTCAAAAGAAAACTAGCGGCCAATATAAATAATGAATGTAATGATATTTTTATTATTGGGTTGCCTGGGACTCGAACCCAGAACTTATCGGTTAAAAGCCGAGTACTCTACCATTGAGTTAGCAACCCTAGTTGAATAATTTATTATACAAAAATTTATAAAAAAAAGTAAAGTAAGTTGAATAATTTTTATTAAAATTTGATTAATAACACTTTTAACCTGTAATGAGATTTACGAATTTTACAGACCCCAAAAATATTTTTGGGGTCTGTAAAATTAAAAAATTATTAATAGGCTAAACCTAAACTACGCGTTGTTTCAGCACCTAAATACACTCGAACACTTAAAAAATCTGTTGGACAAGCAGTTTCACAACGCTTACAACCCACACAATCTTCTGTACGAGGTGCAGAAGCAATTTGACCAGCTCGACACCCATCCCAAGGGACCATTTCTAAAACATCTGTTGGACATGCTCGTACACATTGTGTACATCCTATACACGTATCATAGATTTTAACTGAATGTGACATATTACTGTTACCTATCATATATTATCGAAGATCTAATAATTTTATTAGATAGTAGTAATAATAGACTTCGAATTTTAATAAACTACCTGAAATAATTATACTTTATAATTATAAAAATTTTGGTCAGAATTTTAAACGAATTTACTTTTTCTTCTATTTGAATTAAAATTTGTTTACAGTTTTATTTTATATATTAAAAATTTTATAAAATCGTATACTGAGTATTTTTATAGTAATATAATAGATATATGGATAAAAGTATTTAATGATTATTTATTTAGGGCTTAAAATTGTAATTTATTATTAAAAAATTAAAAATATTATATGCGGGATCTAGTGACATTCTCTGATTATGCCACCTTTTTTATTAGTTCCGTAAAAAAATTATTAACATTGTTTTGGGAACAGTTTGCATTAGTAATTTGGAATTTATTCTTAATATTCTTAGTTGAAGTATTAGTTAACGTACAAGGTATTTTAGCAATTCTTTATACACTTTGGCAAACACTTGGCGTATATGTTGTAGCAGTTCTTTTTGTTCTTTATTTATTTGATGTGACAGAAGATTATGCACGAGCAAAATTTAAGTTACCTCCAAGACCAGAATTAGGTGTTACATGGGTTAACCGCGGGTGCGCTTTTGCAGCAATTTTGTGGCCAATGTCCGAACTTTTCTTATATTTTGGTGAAATTGTAGATAGTTTTGATTTTCTTTCAATGCTTGAACATGATTATTTACGTGGAATAATCTTTTTTATATCTTTTGCTCCTTTTAATAATGCGATTATTTCAATTTTTGTTTTCCGAGAATTAATTCGTCGTCGAGGACCTGATACGAAGTGGTTTGGCCAAACAGCTAAATATTGGATAAAGCATTTCGTTCGTTATTGCTGGTGTTTCACTTTTTGTATACACATTATGATTCAACTTTTTATGTATATTTTCATAAAATTTGCAGTTGCATCTGGTTTAGAAGGTGATGATCAAGAACGTGTAGCATTAGCTTTTTTCTTAATGATGTTAGCATTAATGGTTTATGGTGGGTTATGCGCAATTTTAGGGTTACAACCGCGCTTTCCTTTGTTCCATGGCGCATGTTTAGTTCATTGTGGGCGTTTAAAGGGTTCAAAAGGAGATTAGTAAATTATATTTATGTCCTAAAAATACATTATGCATCTTTTAGGACGTTATTTTTTTTAATTTAATTATGCGTTTATTTTTGTGCATTATTGATATTATTCCATAAATTAAATTTTTTACATTTCACCTTTTTGTTACAGTTGTTTTAAACAAAATGAAGTATAATTATACTTAGAGTAAATATTTTATAGATATAAAGAGAATGATTTTTGTTACCTTTGCATTGTTATTATCTTCTCTTTTATGTTGGTTTAGCTTAATAAAAAAAGATAATTTCGAGTGGATAAATAATTTGACCTTAGGTCTTGTTATTGGAAGTAACGTTTACTTATTTATTTTTCTTGGAGTAAGATGGATCCAGAATGGTTATTTTCCATTAAGTAATTTATATGAATCATTAATATTTTTGACATGGTGTTTAACAACTGTTCAATTAATTGCCTCACGTAAAACATCACGAAAAATAATCGGTTCTTTATTAACACCAATTGAAGGATTAGTATTAGGATTTGCTTCTTTTTTACCAAAAGAAATGCAGGTCCCTGCAGGATTAGTTCCAGCTTTACAATCAAATTGGTTAATGTTTCATGTTAGTATGATGATTGTTAGCTATGCAACATTAATATTAGGTTCATTACTTTCTGTATTGTTATTAATTTTGATACTACGATCAGCTAAAAATGATGCTGGTACAAGTAAGGAATTTATTTCATCCCCGCAATTAGCTTTACAGTTTAATTCTGTTTCTGTTTCGCTTTCAGATAATGCTGTTGCCCAACAAAATTCTTCACGTACTACTTTAATGAATAATTTAGATATTTGGAGTTATCGAACTATTGGGTTTGGTCATATTGCATTGACTCTTGGTATTTTGGCTGGTGCTGTTTGGGCAAATGAAGCTTGGGGTTCTTATTGGTCCTGGGATCCTAAAGAAACCTGGTCACTGATTACATGGTTAGTGTTTACCGCTTATTTACATGCACGTTTAGTTAAAAATTGGCGTGGGTTAGAAACTGCACTAATTGGTACGATAGGATTTGTTAGTATTTGGATTTCGTATCTTGGTGTTAACTTTTTAGCCAGTGGTCTCCATTCTTATGGATGGGTCAAATAAAGAAAGTTAATTTTAAAAAATATAAAAATTAGAGTTAGCGTTTTTAAAGTTTTTGTTCATTGTCGATATTTGTGATTTTGGACAATCTATTTAAATAATTGTTGAAAAGCGTTTTATCACACAGATTAACACCATTCTTCAATGATTCAAAAATTTAGCTTTATAGGTAAAATTTATATTAACGCTAACTTAATAATATTTATAAATTGATCTCTCTAATTTTAAATATCCTACAACTCATTATTACGTCTTTATTGTGAAAACAGAAGTTAGAAAATAAGCTGATTGCTATAATTATTAATTAATAAAATTTATATGCTTGAAGTTAATACAAGTGCAGGTAGCGTAACACAAATTATTGGACCAGTATTAGATATTGAATTTCCATCAGGTCAATTACCAAAAGTTTATAATGCTATCAATGTAACTAGCGAGAATGGAGCGGTTGTTGTTTGTGAAGTACAGCAATTATTGGGTGATAATAAAGTACGTGCCGTTTCTATGAGTTCGACTGACGGTTTGAAACGTGGGATCAAAGCTGTTGATACAGGAGCGCCAATCAGTGTTCCCGTAGGTGGGCCAACTTTAGGTCGTATTTTCAACATTTTAGGTGAGCCTGTAGATGAAATGGGTGATGTTGATGCTTCAGAAACATTACCTATTCACCGTAGTGCTCCAGCATTTACTGATTTGGAAACGAAACCTTCTGTTTTCGAAACTGGTATTAAAGTAGTTGATTTATTAGCTCCATACCGTCGTGGAGGAAAGATTGGTTTATTTGGTGGTGCTGGTGTAGGTAAAACAGTGTTAATTATGGAATTAATTAACAATATTGCAAAAGCTCATGGTGGCGTTTCTGTATTTGGTGGCGTTGGTGAACGTACTCGTGAAGGTAATGATCTTTATATGGAAATGAAGGAGTCTGGTGTAATTAATGAAAATAATTTGTCAGACTCAAAAGTAGCTTTATGTTATGGTCAAATGAATGAACCTCCAGGCGCACGTATGCGTATTGGATTAACGGCTTTAACAATGGCAGAATATTTCCGTGATATAAATAAGCAAGACGTTTTATTATTTATTGACAATATTTTCCGTTTTGTACAAGCTGGTTCAGAAGTTTCAGCGTTATTAGGTCGTATGCCATCAGCTGTAGGTTATCAACCAACTCTAGCAACTGAGATGGGTGCTTTACAAGAGCGTATTACATCTACTACCCAAGGTTCAATTACTTCAATTCAAGCAGTGTATGTACCAGCAGATGATTTAACAGATCCTGCTCCAGCGACTACATTTGCACATTTAGATGCAACAACAGTATTATCCCGCGGGTTAGCTTCAAAAGGTATTTACCCAGCTGTAGACCCTTTAGATTCAACATCAACAATGTTACAACCTGAAATTGTAGGTGCTGAGCATTATGGTACTGCGCAAAAAGTTAAAGAAACCTTACAAAAATATAAAGAATTACAAGATATTATTGCAATTTTAGGTATTGATGAGTTATCAGAAGATGACAAGTTAGCTGTTGCACGCGCGCGAAAGATTGAGCGTTTCTTATCGCAACCTTTCTTCGTAGCGGAAGTATTTACTGGTTCACCAGGTAAATATGTTTCTCTTGCCGATTCTATAAAAGGATTTAATATGATTTTAAATGGTGAATTAGATGATTTACCAGAACAAGCTTTTTATTTAGTCGGAAATATTGATGAAGCGATTAGTAAGGCTGAAAGTTTACAATAATTTAAGTTAAGGGGTTCTTATGAGTTTAGAAGTACGTATTATTACTCCAGAAAGAGTGTTCTTAACTTGCGAAACAGAGCAAGTAATTTTACCAGCTGTTAATGGTGGTATTGGTATCTTATCTGATCATGCTCCGTTAGTGACAGTTTTAGAACCAGGAGTTGTACGTTATGAGTCTAATGGAACTTGGACGCCGGCTATATTGTATGGCGGCTTTGCTGAAGTTGAAAATAATAAAATTACTGTTTTAGTTAACGGTGCTGAAGAAGTTTCTTCTTCCGAAAATTTACAATCAATTGAAAAAGCTTTTATTGATGCGACAGAAAAGTTAGAAACATTAAAAGAATCAAAAGCAAATCCAAGAGAAGTAGATTCTGCAGCTTTAGAAGTGCGAATCGCAAAAGCACGATTAGATGCATTAACATCATTAAAGAGTTAGTCATATAAATTTAACGTACTGTGAATTTAGTTATTCAAAAAAATGAATTTAAGTTTAGCCGAAAAAAGCAGCTAAACTTAGATTCAGAAGCCTTAGAATTGCCAATTTCAGAGCATATTGAAGAATTTCGACAACGTGTTTTTCAATACTTAAGCTTTGCCATTTTAATTATCGGTGTTTTCTTTTTTCGAATAACACCCATAGTTGAACTTTTAGAAGCACCTGTTCAGGAAATAAAATTTATTCAGCTTTCACCAGGTGAATACTTTCTTTCAACAGTAAAAATTGCTTTCTATGGTGGTCTTTTATTTAGTATTCCTTTTTTAATTAGTCAAATAATTTTTTATATATTGCCTGGATTAACAAAATCTGAAAAAAAAATAATTTTACCTATTTTGATAACATCTGTTGTGTTATTTGGTTTAGGTTTAGTATTTGCATATTTTGTTTTAATTCCGGCAGCTCTAAACTTTTTTATTGGATACAGTAAGACTGTAATAGAGCCATTATGGTCTTTTGATCAATATTTTGATTTTATATTATTTTTATTTTACAGTACTGGATTATCTTTTCAAGTTCCAATTATTCAAATAATTGTTGGTTTAGCTGGCATCACAACTGGTAAAAAAATGTTAAATGCCTGGCGTTATGTTATTTTAGCAGCCACAATTGTAAGTGCAGTTTTAACACCGTCTACTGATCCCGTAACACAATTATGCTTAACATTAGCAATCGTATTTTTATATTTAGTCGGGTCATTAGTATTAATTTTTTATAAGAAATAACTTGATTCAATAACGTTAGTTATGATTCAAATTGAAATTGAAAACTTTTGTGAAAAAATGAACAAAATTTTAAAACAATTTATTTATTTATGTAGCACTGGATTTATTTTTAGTGCGTGTAGTTTTAATGGATTGGTAAATGCTTATCCAATTTATGCTCAACAAGCGTACTCAAATCCACGTGAAGCAAATGGTCGTATTGCGTGTGCTAACTGTCATTTAGCACAAAAACCTGTATCTATTGAGTCACCTTCTGCTGTGTTGCCTGATACAGTTTTTGAAGCGGTTGTTAAGATACCTTATGATGTAAGTAAAAAACAATTATTAGCAAATGGTGATCGTGGTCCGTTAAATGTGGGAGCAGTTGTAATTTTACCAGAAGGTTTTAAGTTAGCTCCGCCAAGCCGTATTTCAAGTGAAATAAAAGCTAAAAATAAAGGTATTTATATCTCACCATATAGTTCTAAAGCTGAAAATATTCTAGTTGTAGGACCAATTTTAGGGGATAAAAATCGTGAAATAACGTTTCCTGTTTTAGCTCCTGACCCAGAAAAATCAGATGCAAAATACCTAAAGTATCCGATTTATGTGGGAGCGAATCGTGGCCGCGGTCAGATTAATCCAAATGGTGAAAAGTCAAATAACAATCCTATATTATCAAGTGTTGTTGGTCAAGTTACTGAAATACGTACTAATGAAAACGGAACTTCTGACATTAGTATTAAAACAAATGACGGTTCAATTATTGATGAGAAGATTTACAAAGGTTTAACTGTAAGTGTTAAACCAGGCCAAAAAGTAACAAAAGATACACCTTTAACTTTCGATCCGAATGTTGGTGGTTTTGGTCAAACAGAAACAGAAATTGTATTACAAAACTCAAATCGAATTATTGGTTACTTAGTTTTCTGTTTAGCTGTTGTTTTATGTCAAATTTTCTTAGTAATTAAGAAAAAACAATTTGAAAAAGTTCAAGCAGCTGAAATGAATTTCTAACTTCATATAAAACTGGTATTTTAAATACCAGTTTTTTTTTATAAATCAAATATGAAACACACAATATCTGTTTTAGTTGAAAATGAATCAGGCGTATTAACACGTATTTCAGGATTATTTGCTCGACGTGGGTTTAATATTGAGAGTCTATCAGTTGGCCCTACTGAACAAGAGCATATTTCTCGCATTACTATGGTTGTTCCAGGTGATAATCATACGATTGAACAGTTGACTAAACAATTATACAAGTTAATTAATGTTCGAAAAGTTCAAGATATTACTAATATTCCAAATGTTAGTCGTGAACTAATGTTATTAAAAGTGAAAGTTACGGATCAAACTCGGCCCGAAATTTTAGATATCGCAAAAGTTTTTAATGCTCGCGTTGTAGATTTCTCGGCTGTAGCCGTTATGGTAGAAGTAACAGGTGAGCCCGATAAGATCCTAGCCTTAGAACATTTATTAGTAAAGTTTGGAATTATAGAAATTGCAAAAACTGGTAAGATAGCATTAGTTCGCAGTGGTGTTGATTCAAAAAATATTATAAAGTATATCTCCTAACATTTGCTTGTGTGAATACAAATACAATTATTTATTTGGCTGCGAAAAGTAAAGGTCGGTCTATCCGACCTACGCTTAAACCATATTAACCCATAATTGTAATTTGCTACTATTTAATTTTAATAAGGTTGGGATAATAAGCTGTCTATTTATTATGGATTGAATGTCAAAATTGAGCTCAATTTTATTGAAACATATGACAAGCTATTATTAATATAAAGCACATTTGGTTAAGCTCTGAATACTTTTTACTAATTTTTTTAAAGCAAAACAGTGATTTCTTTTGCTAATAATTATTTCTTGAGACACTATTTTATCTCTAACAGTTCTATATTTAATGTGTGTAACATAAAACCCTTAACCCTCTACATTTTTTAATATGTTACTTAAGCTTATGAAAGATGGGTTGCAGGTAACTTATCTTATTATAAGATACTTTTAGAAAATGAAGGTGTAAAAAATAGGAGAGGAGGGACTTGAACCCTCACAGCCGTGAAGCCATCAGATTTTAAGTCTGACGTGTCTACCATTCCACCACTCTCCCGATAATAAAATAGTATTCGCTAGATTAGGCGGCACCCAGATTCGAACTGGGGAATAATGGATTTGCAATCCACTGCCTTACCACTTAGCGATACCGCCTAGTTGATAATACGATTTGATTATAATGGTAAAATTAGATTTGGACAAGAGCTAATCTAAGATTCAACCATTATAATTCAAAAAAATTTGAGTATATCCCTAACATTAGAAATAACCCAGTAAATATAGTTAAAAGAGAGTTTAAAATTTTTGGATTTTGATCAATTTCTAAAGCTGAATTTGCTGTATTCGGAATCCGGAATAGAATTAATCCAAGTAAACTTAAGTTTATTAACAACCAAATTATATGCATTGTATAGATTCGAACTCTCTAGAAATAGAGTTAACTGTATTTAATATGAAAACTAGTTACATGTTTAGCCAGCTTGTATTTTTAGTAAAACAAATCCTAATGCCAGACCGACTAATGTCATAGCAAAACAAATTATAGCCGTTGAAATAATTTCACTCATAATCTTGAAATGTTTAAAAATTAAAAACCATTACGGCCCCAGACTACTAATGATAATGAAAATGTGAAAATAACCATTAATCCAGCATAACCTAAGCTTAAAATATCCATAGCGATTTTTTGTATTATTGAAGTCTCTGCCTCTTCAATTATTGAAGAGGCATGAGTATTTTATAGTATATTATAGCGATAATTTACCTGATGGGAATAGTTTTATGCTACTGCCATTTTTTCTTTAACTGCAGTAATTGCTTCTTTTACCATATTTTCTGATTCAGACTCAAATTTTTTCGTCGAACGAACTGAATCTCCATAAGCCGGTTTTGATATACGTAAATAATCACGTAACTCTACCGCAAATTGCTTAACTTGGCCAACAGCTAGATCGTCAATAAAACCATTAATACCACAGTAAATTAGTGCTACTTGCTCTTCAACTGGAATTGGTGAATTTTGGGCTTGTTTTAATAACTCACGTAAACGTTGACCACGTGCTAATTGATTTTGCGTTGCTTGATCTAAATCCGAAGCGAATTGTGAAAATGCTTCTAATTCAGCAAATTGTGCTAATTCTAATTTTAGTTTACCTGCAACTTGTTTCATAGCTTTAATTTGTGCAGCTGAACCTACCCGAGAAACGGAGATACCAACGTTAATTGCTGGTCGAACTCCTGAATTAAATAAATCGCCTGATAAGAAAATTTGTCCGTCTGTAATTGAAATAACATTTGTTGGGATATAAGCCGATACATCTCCTGCTTGCGTTTCAATGATTGGTAAAGCAGTCATACTTCCCCCACCTAGGGCATCGCTTAATTTTGCCGCACGCTCTAATAAACGTGAGTGTAAATAGAATACATCACCTGGATAAGCTTCACGCCCTGGTGGACGTCGTAACAATAATGACATTTGACGATATGCTTGTGCTTGCTTCGTTAAATCATCATAGATTACTAAAGTTGCTTTACCTTGATACATAAAATGTTCAGCAATTGCGGCACCTGTATATGGAGCAATGTACTGTAAGGTTGCCGGATCATCGGCGTTTGCTGCAACAATTACTGTGTAATCTAAGGCGTTACGTTCTTTTAATGTAGTAACGGCTTGTGCCACAGAAGAGGCTTTTTGACCAATTGCTACATAAACACAAACCACATCTTCAGATTGTTGGTTAATGATTGTATCTAATGCAATTGATGTTTTACCAGTTTGGCGGTCACCAATAATTAGTTCTCGTTGACCACGTCCAATTGGAATCATCGCATCAATAGCAGTAATACCAGTTTGTAAAGGTTCACATACTGATTTACGGCTAATAATACCTGGTGCCATAAATTCAATTAAGCGTGTTGAACCTTCTGGTAAGTCACCTTTCCCGTCAATAGGTGTAGCTAATGGGTTTACTACCCGACCTTGAATTTCATCTGGAACTGATATTTGAGCAATTTTACCTGTAGCACGTACTGTGCTACCTTCTAAGATATTGCGCCCATCACCCATTAAAACGGCACCTACATTATCATTTTCTAAGTTTAAAGCGATACCAATTGTACCATCTTCAAATTCCAGTAATTCACCAGCCATTACTTGATCAAGACCGTAAACTCGCGCGATACCGTCACCTACTTGTAATACAGTACCAATGCTGTCAACTTTGATTTCTTGATCATATGTTTCAATTTGTTGACGAATGATATTACTAATTTCGTCTGGACGAATACTAACCATAATTAGTTTACTTTTCTTTATTTAATGTGATATTTTTTCAATTCTTAGATTGCTAAGCTAGTTCCTAAAAGATTTGATATTTGGCGTAACTTGCCTTTTAAACTCATATCAATTACTTGTGAATCAATTTGGAGAATCATTCCACCCAAAATATCTTTATCAATTTTTCGAACTAATTGAATTTCTTTAAAGCCGGTAACCTCTTTTAATTTACTAACTAAAAGTTCTTCCTGTTCGTAACTTAAAGGTATTACAGTTTGTAATTTGACAACTTTAATTCCTTCTAACTCCCAAATTTGCTCTAAAAATTTCTCTCCGATGGCATCTAAATATACAATTCGACGTCGATCGATTAAAAATTGTAAGAATTTTAAAGTGTTTGGATTAATTTTCGATTCCAATACTTTTTTTATAAATTCTTTCTTTTTATTTCCAGCAATAACGGGATTTCCAAGATAGTTTGGTAACTCCGGTACTGAAGACATTAAAGTTAATATATCTGTTATATCCGAGGTAATAGCCTCAGTACAATTTTGGGCTTTTGCTAATTCTAATAAAGCATCAGCGTAAGGTTCAGATATTTTTGAAACTAGAACTTTATTTGCCACTGTTGCCCTCCTATACTGTCAATTTTTTTATTTATTAATTGAACGTGAGTATCTAATTTTAATTTCTCTTGACAGAATTTTAATACATTAGTTAATGCTAAAGTTGATACTTGCTCTTTTACTTCACGCAAAACTTGTTGTTCTTTATAAAGTATTGCTAGTTTTGTCGAATTTGCTTGACGTTCAAGTTCTTCTAAAGCGCGTTTTCTATTGTTTAGTGCAATTGTACGAATAGCTGTTTCTTTATCAGTTTTAATTTTATTTATAATTAATTTTGACTGACTTAATTGTGCTTTTGCTTCTAATAAGCGTTCAGAAGCTTCTTGTAAGCGTTGTTCTGCGTCTTGAACTCCATTTAAAATTTGTTCTTTACGCTCAAGCATTGCTGCTTTTAAAGCACCACCCACTACATTAAATAAAACAGCTACTAAAATTGCGATATTAATAATGTTAGTCTCAAGAATGTCAGTGTTCAGACTAATATTACTTAATAATATTAAATTTTCCATAATACTCTATTTTTTTTTAATTACCCGCATTAATTTAGTAAATTAAACTAAAAGAATTTTTTGTTCAATTAATTCACCAATTTCTTGAATTTGTAAATCTTCTTCTAACTTATTTAAGGCGCTATCTTTTTCGTCTTCTAAACGGGAAATTAAGTTTTCTAAAATAGAATCAAACTCGTCTTGAATGCTATCTAACTCATTATCAAAGATTTGTTTATACGCTGTTTGACACTGAGTAATCTCAATTTGTGCAGCTTTCCGAGCCTCTAGGATTTCAGTTTCGTATGTTTTTTTTATTTCATTCGTTTCAGCGATTAGTTTAGCTGATTGTGTTAAATTTGAGACAATATATTCATTTCGTTCACTGATGACTTTTAGCAGTGGATTATAAAGAATATTGTTTAAAACAAACATTAGAATTAAAAACTGCAATGCAAGAAATGGTAGCGTTGCGTTAAAATCGAATAGCCCGCCTGCACCTATACTTGAACTGAAAATCTCAAAAAAATTATTAAACATTAGTTTCTACAGTTAAGGTAGGTGAATAAAAATGATAAATAAACATTGCAACAGGAATAGAATAATTTTTTATTCTATTCCTATTCTGTTTTGGATTTAGCCTGCGAATGGGTTCGCGAATAAAAGAGCTAAAGCAACAACTAAACCATAAATTGTTAAGGCTTCCATGAACGCTAAACTTAATAATAAAGTTCCACGAATTTTATTTTCTACTTCAGGTTGACGTGCAATACCTTCTACTGCTTGACCAGCCGCTGTACCTTGACCAATACCTGGGCCAATAGCCGCTAAACCAACTGAAAGACCTGCTCCGATAACTGATGCTGCAGCAATGATAGAATCCATAATTATTTTTTTCTAAATTTTTTTATATTAATAAGTAAAACTAAAATTAAAAGTTTTAACGTTTGTGAATTATTCTAGTGCTTCGTGTATATATGCCGCTGCTAAAGTTGAAAAAATTAGAGCTTGCACTGATCCCGCAAAAATACCTAATGCCATGATAGGTAGCGGAATAAATAGTGGCACTAGTAAAACCAGTACTGATATTGTAAGTTCATCTGCTAAAACGTTCCCGAATAATCGAAAACTTAACGATAAAGGTTTTGTAAAATCTTCAAGGATATTAATTGGTAGTAAAATTGGAGTTGGTTCTAAATAGCGTTTGAAATAACCAAGTCCCTTTTTTCTAAATCCAGCATAAAAGTATGCTAAAGACGTTAACAAGGCTAGAGCTACCGTTGTATTAATATCGTTTGTTGGTGCGGCTAATTCTCCTTCTGGTAGAAGGATTAATTTCCATGGGATTATTGCACCTGCCCAGTTACATCCAAATATAAATAAAAATAATGTACTTACGAATGGTAACCACGTTCGGTAGCCGTTCTCACCAATTTGATTTCGCGCAATATCTTGCGTGAATTCAATAGTTGCTTCCATAAAGTTTTGCCAACTTTCTGGAATTCGTTTTGGATCTTTCGCACCTAAGATTGACGCAATTAATAAGAAACCAATAACGACCCAACTAACGATAAATACTTGGCCGTGTAGCGCTAACCCACCAACATTCCAATAGTAATGGGTTCCAATTTCTACACCCGCGATAAGTATCGAACTATTTATAAACTGCATGGGTTATTTTTTTTAAACAAATAAATACTTACAACCTGATAAATTAATTAAATTAGTAATTGTATCAGTGTTATGAATAACACTTATTATAGTGTACAGTATAAATAAAAATGTATCATTTGCAACACATATAATTAATATAAGTATTTAATTTCGTCCCATTAGTATACTATCGCTTAATGCACGTAATATAATTTTGATTGAAGTTATTGCATCATCATTTCCTGGAATTGGGACATCAATCAAATCAGGATTACAATTACTATCAAGAAGAGAAATAATTGGAATATTTAATTTTATTGCTTCACGAATCGCGGTTAATTCATAATTTTGATCAATAACAATCATTACATCCGGAATTCGGTCCATTTCTTTTATTCCATTAAGTTGTGTTTGTAATTTTGTTAGTTCTTTTCTTAAATTAGCCGATTCTTTTTTTGGTAAAGTTGCAAATAACGTTTCCTCTTCTTTTTCAAGTGTAATTAGTGTGTTAATTCTACCTTTTACAGTTTGCCAATTCGTTAATAACCCGCCGTACCAACGATGATTAACATAAAATGAATTTGCTCTTAAAGCTTCTTCTTTTATTATTTCACTCGCTTGTGGTTTTGTACCAACAAATAAAAAAGTTTTACCTTGCTCTGATGCACTTTGTACATAATCACAAGCTTCTTGTAATAGTTGTGATGTTTGTACTAAGTCAAGTATATGAATACCATTTCTTTCCATGTAAATGTAAGGGAACATTTTTGGGTTCCAACGCGCTGTTTTGTGCCCTAAATGAACACCAGCTTCTAAAAGTTGGGCTATTTTTATATCAGCCATAAAAAATTATATTTATAAATTAATAATATAAATATATCATATTTTTAATCTTATTTAAGTATTTAACCTCACATTTAATAATGACGTGCTATTGAAAGATTTAAAACCAGTTCCTGCTGGTATTAACCGTCCTAAAATAACATTTTCTTTTAAACCTCTTAACCATTCGATTCGTCCTTCTACCGCAGCCTGAGCTAAAATACGTGTTGTCTCTTGGAAACTTGCTGCGGAAACAAAACTTTCAGTCATTAATGAAACTTTTGTAATACCAAGTAAAATAGGTTGGTATTCAATAAGGGGTTTATTAACTAATTTTAAACTTTTATTAATATAGTTAATTTGATCAACGTCCATATATTCTGTTGGAATAAAAAATGTATCAATATTGAAACGTAGCACTTTTACTTTTGAAGTTATTTGGCGAATAATAATTTCAATATGCTTATCTGCAATATCAACACCTTGTGACTGGTATACTTCTTGTACTAAGTTTAATAAAAGAATTTGAATATTTGTGACACTCAATAAGGTTGCTCTTTGTGCTGTATAAAATGAGCAATAATATTTAAAATAAATCGCTAACACTTTATGTGGATTAACCATTTTTACATTAATTGGTTGTCCTACAAAAACTATTTCACCTTTTTTTAGTAAAATTTGGACATCTTTTTCATTAAGATTATAAGTTTTAAGATTTTGTTTTTCTAGAATTGAAATTTTCCCTTCTTTTTCGTTTTTTGATTTTAATATTCCTGGATTTTCTATAAGTATTCCTTTATTTTTATCAACTCGTGCTTCAAATAATTTTTCAACACGTGGTAATCCACTAATAATATCGTCACTTATCACACGATTGTATAATAACTGACATAATGATTCTTCCTTTTTTATTAAGGAACCGTGTTGTACAAATATTCGTGTTCCGATCGATATGAAAAATGGTACACAGATTCGTATTTCTAAATTTGGCGAAGTGCTAGATAATGAAGTATTGTAACCTGAATAACCAGCAAATTGATTTGGATTAATTTTGTCATCAATTACAATAAATTTAGACTTTTTAATTTGTGCAGTTGGTGCTAGTGTATAATTTTTGTAATTTGTTGAAGTTGAAATTAATAAACGTGAGGGGCGTTGCTGTAAGTTTTTAATATTTCGAATCGTAATTTTTTGCGAAGCGATATTTGAAATGGTTGCAATAACAGAATATCGTTCTATATATTGATTTTGATTTACAAAATAACTAGTTGTTACTTGTGATAAATTTTTGTTTGCTTCCGTGAATGTGATAGGGTACTTATAAATTAGTACGTAACTAATAAATTTATTTTTCAGATTATTAAAGTTTAATAATTTTCGAGCATACTTGAAGCCTACTATATTTGTATTTTTGTTAAATCCAAGATATGTAGTAATAAATGGTTCTCCAGCATCGTGGATTGTTCCTTCTTCATAATTTTCTATTGTTAAATATCCCAGAGTATTTTTAAAAAATTCAGAATTTTTTTGATTTTTTGTTAATGCACGTGTTGGTGGTAATGAAGTAATGAAATTAGTTAGTGGGTTTAATTGAATTGTAATTTGTTGATTTTCGATTTTTATAACTTCACAGTAACACAATTGAGTTATTTCAATTCTTTCATTAATTATTTCTCCGGGAAATATTATTTTTTTATCTAAAAAATATTCACCTTGATGTTTATTAATTTGTTGAAGTTGAAATGTAAAATTATTGTTATTTGAAAAAAACGAGTTAGTGTATGATGGTTTTATTAAATAAATGTTAGTTTTTTCTCCTAGTTTAAAAACTTCATATGGGATAGGTACACAATATTTTTTGGTAAACCGTTTTGCGAAAGTTCGATAAGATTGAAAATTTTGTTCGTGGTCTGGAATTAATGTAAATAAGTAATCGTCATTTAATTTAATAACAGTTTCTTGTTCGAACCTGTATAATTGGTTGTGTGAAAATGATGTAAAATCACTTATTAAAGAAATATCAAGATTTTCACCCCGATTTATATATTTTATAAATCCGTTTATGGGTGTTATAATTTTTGTCTGCGCAAAGGCGTTGTTTTTTAATATTATTTGCCCAGCTTTTTTTATTGACATGTTTGGATATATGTCATGCACTTGGCCGGTTGCTATCCACAGTAAACCATTTGTTGTTAAAGAATCGATGTGAGCGGTGTTTAGATTTTGAAATTGAACTTCACCTGAAGCACTACTTATTACATTTTTTATTTCTTTTGTTGTTTGTTTAGTATTATTTGGTATTTCGGCTATTAATTCCCCGTTTAAAATCTTGCTTTGATTTCGTACAAATAGTAACATTTCTGGTGTAACTTTTATTACTAAAAGTGTATCAGAGTCAGTTAAAATAAATATTTGTGATGTATTTTCTACTTTTAAAATAATTTCTCCATAAATTGTGCGAGCAATAGTTGTTTTTAAACTTTTATCAAATAATATTTTTCCATCACTTTTACTACGAATTTGATTACTACTTTCACCTGTAAAAACACCACCAGTATGAAAAGTACGCATTGTTAGTTGCGTGCCAGGTTCACCAATAGACTGAGCCGCAATTACGCCAATTGCATCCGCCAGTTCAACAAGTTTATTTTGCGCTAAATTCCATCCATAACACTTTTGACAAATTGAATGACTTGATTCACATATTAGTGGCGAACGTACAACAATATCTGTATCAAAGTTAATCTTATGTAGCTCTTTTGGTGTCAATGTTGTTCCAGCTTCGATCAATATTTTGTTTGTTTTTGTTGATTTTATTGATTTAGCTATGACTCTACCTATGAGTTTTTCAGCTTTAGTTTTTCCTTTTTTATATTTTAATCGTATACCATTTTTAGTTTTACAATCTACTTCTCTAATAATCACATGCTGTGCCACATCTACTAAACGACGGGTTAAATAACCTGAATCAGCCGTTTTTAAAGCTGTATCAACAATACCCTTTCTTGCACCATATGACGAAATAACATAGTCTGTAATTGTTAATCCTTCACGAAAGTTTGCCTTGATTGGTAAATCAATGATTTGTCCATTTGGATCAGCCATTAATCCACGCATACCCACTAATTGCCGTACTTGTGATAAATTTCCCCGTGCCCCCGAAAAAGCCATCATATAAACGGGGTTTAATGGATCGACTGTTTTTAAGAACTCAACTAGTTGATTTTTTAACAAATCACTAGTGTTATGCCACATATCAATCACTTTTTGGAATCGTTCGATTTCGTTTATATTTCCCCGTTTTTCATAAAAATATGCTAACTTAATTTCGTTTGTATTTTGAAAAAATAATGGATCTTTACTTGGTGGTACTTTTAAGTCTTCAACACTAATTGAAATACCCGCCTGTGTTGCAAAATAAAAACCAGATTTTTTTAAATTTTCAACAAGATTTGTTGCTTTGGTAATCCCATATGATTCAACAGTTGCATGGATAATGGTTTTTAATTCTTTTTTATTAATCGTTTTATTATAAAAAGTGGTTTGATTCATATTTTAATTATGTATTCGTCTCAATAGAATAAAGTAATTGATTAAATAGAACGCGGCCCGGTGTTGTCAAAATATATTGACTAATTTTTTCTCCTTTTTTGTTAAAACGAATTTGCTTATCTTGATAGATTTCTAAAGTGGAATGATCAGGAAAATGAATAGTTTTAATTTTTGATCCTGTATCTTTTCCTTGAATTTCGCCATTAAATCTTAACCAAATTGCTGAATGTAATTTTAACTTATCACAGTTATAGGCCAGTGTGACATCTTCTAAGTTAGAGAAGTAATTAAAATTACCTGGTAAATGTGGTTGATGTTGTAACGTTAAATAATGTGCTCCTAAAACCATGTCCTGACTCGGTAAAACAATTGGTTCACCGGTCGCCGGTGAAATAAAATTATTGGGGCCTAACATTAATAAGTAAGATTCAACTTGCGCTGTTATAGATAAGGGAACATGAATAGCCATTTGGTCCCCGTCAAAATCGGCATTAAAAGCTGGGCATACTAGAGGATGTAATTTTATTGCACGGCCGTTAACAATGATGGGTTCAAATGCTTGGATTCCTAATCTATGTAATGTGGGAGCGCGATTTAAGAAAACTGGAAACCCGGTTAATACAACTTTTAAGGCATCTAGAACGCGAATATCTTTTTCATTAATTAAGTGTTTTGCCGTTTTCATGTTACTGGCATGTCCAAGTTTTAAAAGGCGTTGTATTATAAATGGTTGAAAAAGTTCACAAGCCATTTCATAAGGTAATCCACATTGATTTAGTTTTAATTCAGGACCAACAATAATTACTGAACGACCTGAGTAATCTACTCGTTTCCCAAGTAAATTTTGTCGAAATCGGCCTTGTTTACCAGATAAGATATCAGATAATGACTTAAGTGGACGATTATTTAACCCAACAGCTTTTTTTTCTCGCCGCCCATTGTCTATTAATGCGTCAACCGCTTCTTGGAGCATCCGTTTTTCATTTCTAATGATAATCTCTGGTGCGTATATGTTAAAAAATCGTTTTAAGCGATTATTACGATTTATTACTCGACGATAAAGCTCATTTAAGTCTGAAGTGGCAAACCGCCCACCCTCTAATTGAACCATGGGACGTAATCCGGGTGGTAATACAGGAATTATTGACAACAACATCCAAGTTGGATCAGAATTTGTTGCTATAAAATTTTCTAGTATTCTTATCCGTTTGACTAGGGTTTTTTGAGTTTCTTCCGAAGCGGTCGTATATGCTTCTCTACATTCTTCAACAGTTTTTTTTAAATTTAAACCTTTCAGTAAATCAAAAATTAATTCAGTACCCATTTTTGGTTTTTTATTACCATAAATAGTTTTTAATAAATCTAAAAGGTTATTATCAAAATTTCGAAAATTAATTTCATTAAAATAAATAATTTCATTCAACTTGCGTCGTTTTATGCCCAATATTAATGAAATATAGCTGGGAAACCCTTTAATATACCATATGTGAGCTACAGGAGTTTCTAATTTTATATATCCCATTCTATGTCGTCGAACTCTTGCTTCTGTAACTTCTACACCACATCTTTCACAAATTAAAATTTGTTGACGAATTCGTTTATATTTTCCGCAATGACATTCCCAGCTTTTCATTGGTCCAAAAATTCTTTCACAAAATAAACCTCCCATTTCTGGTTTAAATGTTCGATAGTTTATGGTTTCAGATTTTGTTACTTTACCAATATTTGGATCATTACGTAAGGGATTTTTAGTCCAGCTTTTTATTCTATCTGGTGATGCAAGATTTATTTTAATATAATCAAAGTTTTCATCGATTCGTGTCATTTTACAATTTAGCTATGCATTATAAGTGCGTATAAGTTGGCAAACTAGTCTTTAAATTTTTTTCATACTCTTGTAATAAATCAATTTCTTGTTCATTACTAACATTACGCGATGCTTTTTGCATCTTATATAATGAAATATCTAAACCTAAAGAATGTAATTCACGTATTAATACTTTAAAGGATTCTGGAATTCCGGCTTTAGGTATGGGTAATCCTTTAACAATCGCATTTAAAACTTCATTTCGACCTTCCATATCGTCTGATTTTAATGTCAACAATTCTTGTAATGTATAGGCACATCCAAATGCTTGTAATGCCCAAACTTCCATTTCTCCGAATCGTTGGCCACCATGTCTTGCTTTACCACCTAACGGTTGTTGTGTAATAAGAGAATAAGGTCCAGTTGCTCTTGCATGCATTTTATCATCAACTTGATGAATTAATTTTAAAATATATGTTTGTCCTACTAAAACAGGATTATCGAATAAAGTCCCTGTTCGTCCATCTCGTAATGTAATACGCCCTGGTACCCAAGAATTATAAAGCCATGGTTCTTGTGTTTTTTGTGCAGCTTTTTGTAAATAATGGTTTACTAATTTTCGCGATGTTTCGGATCCATACATCTCATCAAATGGTCGAACTTTAAATCGTCGGTTTAATTTTGATCCTGCTAAACCTAGTAAGCATTCAAAAATTTGCCCAACATTCATTCGTGATGGAACGCCTAATGGATTTAATAAAATATCTATTGGAACACCATTTGGTAAAAATGGCATATCTTGCTTTGGTAAAATTTTTGAAATAATACCTTTATTTCCATGTCGTCCTGCAATTTTATCTCCAACCTTAATTTTTCTGCGTTGTGCAATAAATATTCTTACTAATGAAACCGCTTTTTCTTCAAATTCATAATCAATTCCATTACGGAACACTCTTACATTTATTACTCGTCCACTAATACCTTTTGGTACGCGCAATGAGCTATCGTAAACGTTCTTTACTTTTTCACCAAAAATTGCTCGTAGCAAGCGTCCTTCTGGCAATTGATCGGGTTCTACTTTTGGTGTAACTTTGCCGACTAGAATATCACCTGGCATGACAAAGGTTCCCGGATATACAATTCCGTTCGAGTCCAAATTTTGAATACTCTCGTTCGTTGTGTTAGGTAAATCGCGTGTTATTTTTTCAATTCCAACAGTAGTTTCACGAATTTCTAAATCAAATTTTTCAATATGAGCTGATGTAAAGAGATCTTCTTCAACTAATCTTTCATTAACTAGTATAGCATCTTCATAATTATACCCTTCCCATGGCATATAAGCGACTAATAAATTTTTACCTAAAGCTAATTCACCTTCGTTAGTTCCTGGACCATCCGCTATTACCTGCCCGGAAAAAACTTTTTCATATGGCCACACTATTGGTCGTTGGTTTATACAGGTATCTTGGTTTGATCGCATAAATTTTTGGAGATTATAAGTAACAATCTCACCATTTTTTGTTTCAATCGAAATTATACGAGCAGATACGTATTTTACAATACCATCGAATTTATTAACAATTGCTCCTCCTGAGTCTGTTGTTAATTGATTTTCTAGTCCAGTTCCAACAATAGGTTTTTGCGAATAAAGTAATGGTACTGATTGACGTTGCATATTTGATCCCATTAACGCTCGGTTCGCATCATCATGCTCAAGAAATGGAATTAAAGATGTTGCAATAGAAAAATTTTGGATTGGAGAAACAGATACTAATTTAACTTGGTTTAATGCAACTAGATTAAATTCATTATTTTGGCGAATTGGAATTAATTGCTTTCGTTGCGCAGTATCCATATTATCAATTACGCAATCTGCAGCAGCAACTGTATTTTTTTCTTCTTCTTCTGTTGTTAAATATATAGGAATTTGTGAATTTAATATACGTCCATCTTTCAGTTTAAAGAATGGGGTTTCTAAAAACCCACTTTCGTTTACGCGGGCGTAACTGGCTAAAGAAACTAATAATCCGGCATTCTGTCCTTCTGGTGTTTCAATTGGACAAATTCGACCGTATTGACTGGGATGAATATCGCGAACAGCTAAAGAAAGGCGATCGCGATTTAAACCACCAGGTCCTAAGCTACTAATTCGACGTTTATGCGTTAAACTAGCTATTGGATTTGTTTGATCCATAAATTGCGATAATTGACTTGAACCAAAGAATTCTTTTATAACAGCTATTACTGGTTTTGAGTTTATTATCGTACTAGCTTTCAGATTTGCTGAGTTTAAAATAGTAAAGCGTTCACGAATGGAACGTTCTAATCTATTTAATCCAATTCCAAATTGAAGTTGAAGTAATTCACCAACGGATCTTACTCGTCTATTTTTTAAGTTATCAATATCATCGATTTCACCTATATTATTGTGCAGTTGAATTAAATAGTTTGCAATTGCACTTATATCTTCAATTGTTAAACGTATTACATGTTCAGGCGTCGCTAAATTTAATTTTTTGTTTAATTTTCGTCGGCCAATTGTTCCAAGACTATAAACTTTTTCGTTAAAAATTTGAAAAAATATATTCTCTATACTTCCGTAATTTTTTTTAGTTTGTGTAATAGTTCCAATGTCTAAACTTTGGTTTACTGTTCGGTCTAAAAATTCCGAAGATTTAAAGTTTAGTTCTTGCTGTGTTTTAACTACTTCTGATTCTGGAGTTATACAGAAATATTGATTCGTTATTAATTCTTGTGTTTCACAGATTTCTAATAATCTATAAAAGTCAATCACGGTGGTTTTATTTAACCGTATTAGTACATTTTTAGTTCGTGGGCAACATTCAAATTTTAACCATGAACCTCGATTTGAAATAAGTGTTGCACTATATTGTAATTTTTTTAATCCCTCCCATTGAAAATAAATTCCCGGGCTTCGAATAATTTGATTTATGATTACTCGTTCGCATCCATTTATAATAAATGTACCGCTATCTGTCATTAGAGGTATTTCACCAAAAAATATTAAAGCTTCAGTTATTACATTTCCATCAATTAATTCAATTGGTAAAAAAATTCGTATGGAATAACTTAGATCATACTTTTTACAATGAAGAGGTGAACATAAGGGTTTTTGTAAAATAAACTCATCACTATAAATTCGAATTTTTATTGGTAGTGTGTCATATGTGTCTAGTGAAGAAGCAAACTTTTTTAATTCTATTGGCAACCCATTTTCTAAAAACCAACAAAAACTGTTAATAGTAGTTTCTGAAAAATTCGGGATAGTTGAGACAAATAGGTTCTTTTGCATAGTATTAACTTATTAAACTTTATATGAAGAGCCCATAGTTTAATTACACAATTAAACTTTCAATACAATTAAATAGGATTTTAATTAATTTACCGCATTGATCTATTGTGTTTCTATAATATTTTTAATAAACTATAATCAGATCGAATAGAATATGATTAATTAGAACTCAAAAGATTTTTGAAATGGCTAAAACTAAAGGAATACGTATTATTATAACATTGGAGTGTACACAATGTCGAACAAATGTTAATAAAAGATCCGCTGGTGTGTCTCGTTATACAACAACAAAAAATCGACGTAATACTCCTGATCGAATAGAAATTAAAAAATTCTGTCCGCATTGTAATAGTCACACAATTCATAAAGAAATTAAATAAAATTTATGTCTGAGAAGTTAACTAATAAAATTGAGGATTTTGATTTTACCAATATTAGTCTCTTAGTTGAGTATTTAGATGATCAGAAGCGAATTTTACCACGTCGTGTTACTGAATTATCAATAAAAAACCAAAGAAAACTAACAAAAGCCGTAAAACGTGCTCGTATATTAGGTCTTTTACCATTTGTAGTACAAGCAGAATATTAACTTTTACGTTTAAAAACTGAATTCGCATGAGTCGTTCACAACGAAATGATAATTTTATTGATAAAACTTTTACAATTATTGCTGATATTTTATTAAAAGTTTTTCCAGCGAGTAAACAAGAAAAAGAAGCATTTTCTTATTATCGTGATGGAATGACTGCGCAATCGCAGGGTGATTATGCAGAAGCATTGGAAAATTATTACGAGGCTTTACAACTTGAAGAAGATCCTTACGATCGTAGTTATATTTTATATAATATTGGTTTAATTTATTCAAATAATGGTGAATATATTCAAGCTTTAGAATATTATCAGCAGGCTCTTGATTTGAATGCTAACTTACCCCAAGCATTAAATAATATAGCAGTTATTTATCATTATCAAGGAACTCAAGCAGCTGAAAGGCAAAATACTGAAGTTGCAAAAAACTTATTTGACAAAGCTGGTGAATATTGGTGTCAAGCTGTGCGTTTAGCACCAAATAATTATATTGAAGCTCAAAATTGGTTGAAGACTACTGGAAGAATGTCGTCTGATCTCCTATACTAATTAGGTTATGTCAACAATATTTTTTCAGTGGTATTCTTCTTTTGTGACACTAAAAAATAATTAATTTTATTGTCATTTTATTACACAATAAATGTGTAAATCTAAGGAGATTTTAATAATTTTAACTCATTAACATTTTATGTAGTAAGAACTCTTTTTTCACTTTTATATGGATATTTTATAAAAAATTGACGAAATAGTCTAATATTGATTAAATAATAGTATTATTAAAAATTAATTAATATTTTATATGTCACGTTATCGCGGACCAAAAATCCGAATAGTACGTAGATTGGGTGAACTGCCGGGTTTAACAACGAAAGTAACAACTCGTGAAACATTGCCGGGCCAACATCGTCAGTCTCGTTTACAAAGAAATAACTCATCAAGTTATTCAATTCGCTTACAAGAAAAACAAAAATTACGTTATAATTATGGCCTAACAGAAAAGCAATTATTCGCTTATGTAAAAGAAGCTAAACGATTAAGAGGAGCAACAGGTTCAGTTTTGATGCAGTTATTAGAAATGCGATTAGATAATATAGTTTTTCGATTAGGTTTAGCGAACACTATACCAGCAAGTCGGCAAATTATAAATCACGGTCACATTTGTGTGAATGATCGTAAAGTAGATATTCCTAGTTTTCAATGCCATCCTAATGATATTATTGAGGTAAAAAATAAACAAACTTCAAAACAGGTGGTTAGTAAGTTTTTAGAAAAAACCGACGTTAAACCAGTACCAGATTATCTTGAGTTTGAACGTGATAAAATACGTGGTAAAGTAAAACGAGTAATAGAAAGTAGAGAAGCTAACATAGATATTAATGAATTGTTAGTAGTCGAATATTATTCAAGAAAGTAATACTGAATAAACTTGAGCTGGGGCGGAAGGATTTGAACCTTCGAATGGCGGAGTCAAAGTCCGCTGCCTTAACCACTTGGCTACGCCCCACTTATCTAATTTTATATAATTTTAAAAAAGATGTCAATCTTATTTATTGGTTATTGGTTTTCGTTTTTGGGCAAGAAGGGATTCGAACCCCTGACACCATGGTTCGTAGCCATGTGCTCTAGTCCACTGAGCTACTCGCCCTACATTTATATATTTTGATAATAACATAAATTTAATATAAAGTAAAGTTTTTCATTTTAAGGATTTACTTATTTTGATTATTTTTATATTATTATAAGGTAGCGCTCTTAGTTCAGTTGGTAGAACGTCGGTTTCCAAAACCGAATGTCGAGGGTTCAAGTCCTTCAGAGCGCGATAGAATAAAGTGATTCCCTATTATCTAGTGTAATTAACTCTTGATTTTGTGCCTTCATTACATTAAAAATATAGTTAGATAGTAAAAAAATAATCAATAGTAACATACTAATATGCCAAAAAAACTTGTTGCAATAATCAAGTTAGCGTTACCTGCTGGTAAAGCCACACCAGCTCCACCAGTAGGTCCTGCTTTAGGACAACATGGTTTAAATATCATGAATTTTTGTAAAGAATATAATGCGCGTACATCTGATAAGGGCGATTTAATTATTCCAGTAGAAATTTCCGCTTATGAAGATCGTAGTTTTTCTTTTATTTTAAAAACTCCTCCAGCTTCTGTTTTGTTAGCTAAAGCGGCAAATATAAAAAAAGGATCTGGTGAACCTAATCGATCTATTGCAGGCTCAATTACGCATGAACAGTTAGAGGAAATTGCAAAAATAAAATTACCTGATTTAAATGCTACTGAATTGTCAAGTGCAATTAAAATTGTTGAAGGTACGGCTCGAAATATGGGAATAGAAGTAAAAACTTAATTGTTTTATTCGCTCGGATTTAAAAAAATTATGTAAAGCATATGAAAACATTATCAAAGCGTTCAAAAATCGCGCGCAATTTAATTTTAAAGAAAACTTATTCAATTGAAGAAGGGATTACGCTTTTAAAACAGACAGCTACTACAAAATTTATCGAGAGTGCGGAAGCGCATTTTTGTTTAAATATTGATACAAAGTATAGTGATCAACAGTTACGCACTACAATTACTTTACCCAAAGGTACAGGCAAATCGATTAAAGTTGCTCTTTTAGTTTCAGATGATAGTAATAACGATGTGCTATTAAATGAAGGTGCTGATTTAGTAGGTTCGGATGATTTAATTGAGGATATTTCAAAAGGGAATTTAAATTTTGATTTATTATTAACAACTCCCGATATGATGCCTCGTTTAACGAAATTAGGAAAAATGTTAGGTCCACGTGGCTTAATGCCATCAACTAAAGCTGGAACTATTTCGACTGATCTAGTTACGGCTTTAAAGGAATTTAAAGCGGGTAAAGTGGAGTGTCGTGCAGATAAAACAGGAGTTGTTCATATTCTTTTTGGAAAAACGAATTTTTTAGCTTCGGATCTAGAAGAAAATTTTTTAGCTATATATGAAGCTATTAAACAAAACCGTCCAAGTGGTGTTAAAGGTAAATATTTAAAAACGATTACTATTTGCACTACCATGGGACCAGGAATTAGTATTGATATTTCAACTTTACCTTAAATTATTACCTTTAAAGAGAGAGAAATACTCTCTCTTTATTTTTTATATTATGTTAGAATTAGAAAAGTCCTAAAGTAACAGCTTTATCGATTGGTAAGCACGCACCAATCCCAAACCAAATTGCGAAAACTGTTCCGAAAAGAAAAATGGCCATTTCAATCGGACGTCGGAAAGGGTTTTGGAACTTGTTAATATTTTCTAAGAAGGGTACTGTTGCTAAACCTGCAGGTACAGCAGCCATCGCTGCAATTCCTAATAATTTATTAGGTAAAACACGTAAAATATTAAATGTTGGGAAAAGATACCATTCTGGTAAAATTTCTAAAGGTGTTGCAAATGGATCGGCTGGCTCTCCAATAGCATAAGGTTCTAAAACACCTAAACCAACTAATATTGCGAATGTACCTAAAATACAAACGGGGAAAATATATAATAAGTCATTTGGCCAAGCAGGTTCTCCATAATAATTATGGCCCATTCCTTTTGCTAATTTTGCACGGATCTTTGGATCACTTAAATCGGGTTTTTTGATAACTGACATTAGAGAATACTCCTTTTTATATTAATTATAATGGTCCTGAAATACCTTGTTGACGGATCATTAAGAAATGTGTAAGCATTAGTACAGCTGCTACAAGAGGTAAAACAAATGTATGTGCACTGTAAAAACGTGTTAACGTACCTTGTCCAACACTAACACCACCACGTAATAGACCAACAATTGTTGGACCAACTACAGGGATAGCTTCTGGAACACCGGTTACAATTTTACAAGCCCAGAACCCAACTTGATCCCAAGGTAAAGAATAACCTGTTACACCAAATGATGCGGTAACAACACCTAATAATACTCCTGTAACCCATGTTAACTCACGTGGTTTTTTAAATCCTCCTGTTAGGTAAACACGGAATACATGTAAAATTAACATTAGTACCATCATACTAGCTGACCAACGATGAATAGAACGGATCAACCAGCCAAAATTTACCTCTGTCATAATATATTCAACTGAGGCGAATGCATCTGAAACTGTTGGACGGTAGTAGAATGTCATCGCAAATCCAGTTGCTACTTGTACTAAGAAACATGTTAATACAATTCCACCAAAACAGTAAAAGATATTAACGTGTGGCGGTACGTACTTACTTGTAATATCATCAGCTATAGATTGAATTTCTAGTCGTTCTTCGAACCAATCGTATACTTTACTCATAAAAGTTTAAAAAATTTGTTATTTTACACAGTTTGACATATTTGTTACTTTTCAGCATAATATATTATCATTATAGCATAATATTTATTAAATTGAGGGAAATTGTTAATTATTTTGAATAATAATTTCTTTATTAAGTATTAAGTGTTGACTTTATTTATTTGCTGCGGCATATTAAAATCAAGTATTAGATAACGTTAGGTTTACTTTTGCAAAAAATTCTCTCAAAATAAAAATAATAAATTATGTTTGATATTAATGCGCAGAAAAATTACAGTTGTGTTCTTCTTTTTGACCAAACTTTAAGTAAGTCAGAAATTCAATCCTCGTCATATAATTATGCGAAAGTATTGAAAAAATTAGGGGCGTCAAAAATTAGTGCTGTTTTAAAAAATGATTATTTATTAGTTTATCCTATTAATAAAAATTTTGATGTAAAGTTCGTTGAACTTTCTTTTTTAATAGCACCGCAAGCAATAGCATCTTATACACGTGAGCTACGTTTAGATGAATCAGTTTTACGTTTTTTCCTTACTGTTAAGGATTAAAAATTGACAAAAAAATACGTATGCTTTAATATATTTATTAAAGATTTTATTTTTTATCCTCGATAGCTCAGTGGTAGAGCAATCGGCTGTTAACCGATTGGTCGTAGGTTCAAGTCCTACTCGGGGAGTTTATTGATTTATTTTATATTTTAATTGTTATGTACTGACATTAATCTATAATTTGGTACTATTTATTTGTATATAATATTTGTTATAACATATAATGAAATCTGATTTAGATTATGTTTATCTATTGCAGATTGAAAATGAGCACATCAAAATAAAAATTTATTATGACAAAAGGAACATTTCGTGGCACACGACGTCGTGCTATAAAAGTTGTTGGATTTCGAGCACGTATGAGAACAGTAAATGGAAGTAAAGTAATAAAAAGTCGTCGAAGTAAAGGTCGTCATGTTTTAACTAAAGTACGCTACTCAAAATAATAATATAATGTTTTCTTTTAATTAAATTAAGCATATAAAATAAGCTATGAGCTTTATAAATGAGTTTAATCTCTTGCTAAAAGCCCGTTATTCATTAATTTTTATTCCAACAGTTGAAGAAGATCGATTAGAATATACGATACGTCGGTGTGTAAAATTAGGTAAAAACCGTGCAATTTATTCTTGGAATTTTGTTGATGGCTTTTTAAATACACCAAATAATAACGGTACTGGAAAAAAAAATCCACTTCAAGCTTTAGAGTTTATTGAAAAACTAGCTGACGATACTCCTGTTCTGTTTTTATTGAAAGATTTTCATAAATTTTTTAATGATATTGCTGTAATTAGAAAATTGCGGAATTTATCACGTATATTGCAGACGCAACCAAAAACTATTGTTATAGTAGCACCTGAAAATGTAACAATTCCATTAGAAATTCGAGAATTAGTAACTATTTTAGATTTTGATTTACCAACTATTGAAGAAATTAGAGATGAATTAAAGCGTTTATTAGGAATATTAGATCAATCAATTTCTAATAAAGACTTAATTATATTAATTCGTGCCTGCCAAGGTTTATCTTTGGATCGTATTCGTCGTGTTTTATCAAAAATTATTGCTGATAATGGCATTATCAATAGTGAAGGTGTTTCTCGAATTTTAGAAGAAAAACAACAAATAATTAACCAGACCCAAATTCTTGAATTTTGTACATCGGACACAACGATAAATGATATTGGTGGTTTAGAAAATTTAAAACGTTGGTTACGTCAACGTTCGGATTCATTATCTGAACAAGCTCAAAATTATGGGCTTCCTGTTCCACGAGGATTATTATTGGTGGGTATTCAAGGAACTGGTAAATCATTAACTGCTAAATCTATAGCAAATGATTGGAAATTGCCGCTTTTGCGTTTAGATTTTGGTCGTTTGTTCGCTGGAATTGTGGGCGAATCAGAGTCACGAGTTCGTGAAATGATTCGAATTACAGAAGCCTTAGCACCATGTGTTTTATGGATTGATGAAATTGATAAATCTTTTCAGCAATCGGAGTTAAAAGGTGATAGTGGAACAACTAGTCGTGTTTTAGCAACATTTATTAGCTGGTTATCAGAAAAAACTTCACCAGTTTTTGTTGTTGCGACAGCGAACAATTTTCAGTTGTTACCATTGGAATTAATTCGTAAGGGTCGTTTTGATGAAATTTTTTTTGTTGATTTACCAACATTAAATGAGCGTGAAAAAATTTTTACGGTTTTATTAAATCAGTTAAGACCTGGTCAAATAAATAAATTTAATATCTCATTATTAGCACAGGAATCAGATACTTTTTCGGGTGCAGAAATTTCGCAGTCGATAACAGAAGGTATGTTTTATGCTTTTAATGAAAATCGAGAGTTTACAACGCAGGATATTCTCCGTGGTTTAAAAGACATTATTCCATTAGCTCAAATTGAAAAACAAAAAATTAAAGATTTACAAGTTTGGGTAGAATCTGGTCGTATTCGTCCCGCTTCAGTTAGGATATAACATATATGAAAATTCGTTTAAATTTAGTAAAATATCTGGCAAACTTACCGTTCGCAATTAGTTTATTATTAACTATTGCAACATTTAGTATTTTTGGCTCAATAATTGAACAAGATCAATCAATTGATTTCTATCAAACCAAATATAACGAACCTTTTTTTGGTTTTATTGATTCAAATTTTATTTTACAAATAGGCTTAGATCATATTTTTAAAACTTGGTGGTTTATTAGTTTATTAATTTTGTTTGGTACAAGTTTAATGTGTTGTACATTTTTACAACAACTTCCTGCTCTAAAAAGTGTAAGACGTGTCAAATTTTATCAGTTTGACAAAATGTTTAAGCGTCTTCCGATAAATACGAGAATTGGATCAAAGTCAAATGGTAAGGTTATTAATGTATTAAATGCAAAAAATTATCATGTTTTCCAATCTCGTAATGTTTATTACGGTAATAAAGGTATATTAGGGCGTGTTTCACCAATTATTGTTCATTTTAGTATGGTGTTAATTCTAATTGGTACTATTTTAGCCTCAACATCTGGCTTTGTAGCACAAGAATTAGTTCCAGAATCTGAAATCTTTTATATCCAAAATATTTTAAATAATAATGTAAATACTTTCGTTCCACAGGTTTCTGGTCGTGTAAATAATTTTTGGATTAGTTATAATGATGATAAAAGTATAAAACAATTTTATACAGACTTATCAATAATTGATGCGAATGGAAAGGAAGTAAAACGTGAAACAATTTATGTTAACCATCCATTAAAATATCGTGGTTTGACTTTTTATCAAACAGATTGGAATATTTTGGGTTTACGTGTTAAGTATAATGATGGCTTATCTTATCAGGTTCCTGTATTAAAACAACCAAACAATATTTGGGTTTCTTGGATTCCTAATAAATTAACAGATATTGAAAATTTTAATTTTCAAAACGGAAACATACTATTAGATACAGTCTTAACTGGTACAAGTTTTGTCTATAATAATGAGGGAAATTTACTTGGTGCAAGTGAATTAAATGAGCCCTTTCCATTGAGTGAAAATGTTCAATTTGTCGATTTAATTACAGAAACCGGCATTCAAATAAAAGCGGATCCTGGGTTACCATTAATTTATTTTGGTTTCTTTTTATTAATTGTCAGTATTATAACAAGTTATCAATCTTATTCTCAGGTTTGGGTCTGGCCACTTGGTGATGGCCTAAATATTGCTGGAACAAGTAATCGTTCAAAGTTTGAATTTGAATTTGAGTTGTTAAATTTGGTTTTAAAAATGTAAAATTGCGGACGGAGAGACTCGAACTCTCACAAGATAATCTCACTAGAGCCTAAATCTAGCGCGTCTACCAATTCCGCCACGTCCGCTTTGATTGTATTATATCACAATTATTTTATTTGGTAGGAAATAATTTTTTCAAAAAAATCTAGAGGGTATGAATCGTACACATCTTCCATTTACGTTGGAACAGTTAGTCATATTTCGTGCAGTTGCTTATGATGGAAGTTTTAAAAATGCCGCTCAAAGTTTATATATTACTCAACCCGCTGTTAGTCTTCAAATTCAAAATTTAGAAAAACAGTTGAAAACGATTCTTTTTGATCGTTCTAAAAAACAAGTTCAGTTAACAGAATCAGGCAATTTGCTATTAAGATATGGAAATCGAATTTTATCGTTGTGTGAAGAAAGTTCCCGTGCGTTAGATGATTTAAGCCATTTACAAAGTGGTAAATTAATTTTAGGTGCTAGTCAGACTACTGGTACTTATCTTATGCCAAAAATTATAGCATTGTTTCGTCAACAACATCCAAATATTCAAGTTCAATTAAATGTGGATTCAACAAGAAAAATAGCCTGGAAAGCTGTAAATGGCCAAATTGATATTGGTATTGTTGGTGGAGAAATACCGTTGAAATTAAGTAAAATATTAGACGTTACACCTTGTGTTGAAGATGAATTAGCCTTAATTTTGCCACAGGCTCATCCTTTTGTAAAACGTACACATATAAAAAAAGAAGATTTATATAGCTTAAAATTCATAGTTTTAGATTCTGGTTCTACGATTCGAACTGTTGTTGATGATGTGTTAGTTCAAAATGGTATTGATGTAACACGTTTAAAAATTGAAATGGAGTTAAATTCAATAGAAGCAATAAAAAATGCTGTTCAATCGGGATTAGGAGCAGCGTTTGTTTCTGTGTCCGCGATTACAAAAGAATTGGAACTCGGGCTTTTGAGTTGGGTAAAAATTGATGATGTTACTATAAAGCGAATGTTATCATTAATTTTAAATCCAAACCGATATAAATCAAAAGCGTCCGAGAGTTTTACAAATGAAATATTAACATTATTTTTAAACAGTATATAAATATAGGAAGTACGATATTGAAAATTGACTCTAAGAGTAATTAGTCGTATTCTATATTAATAAGAGTTTTATAAACTAATAAAATGAAATACGCTGTAATTGAAATCGGTGGAAAACAAATAGTAGTAGAAGAAGGTAAATATTACTCTGTTAATCGATTACCACAAAAAATTGGAAGTTCATTATCATTAAGTAGGATATTACTTTGTAATGATCATGGACATAGGGTTTTAGGTTATCCGTATATTGAAAATAGTGAAAAGGTAAAGGTTTTCGCCACAGTTTTAGAGCATTTTAATATGCCTAAAATTACGGTTTTTAAAATGAAACCAAAAAAGAAACTACGATGGACTCGAGGCCATAGACAGGCTCAGACCCGTATTATGATTGATAAAATTGAAACGAAATCATAAAATATTTTAAAAATTAAAATTTTATTATGGCACATAAGAAAGGTGCAGGAAGTACAAAAAATGGTCGTGATTCAAACCCTAAAAATTTAGGTTTAAAAAGATCTGGTGGTCAGTACGTTTCTGCAGGAAATATTTTAATCCGTCAACGAAGTTTAAAAATAAAACCAGGTGGTAATGTAGGTTGTGGTCGTGACTACACTTTATACGCTTTAGCCGATGGTTATGTACAATTTAAATCAATAAATCAACCAATGAAAAAATTTAAAACCATAAATATTGTTGAATAATAATTATTATTATCTATGATTTTTTGTTCTTCAGTTTTAACTTTGACTTTGGTTTAGAGTTCAAGCTAAACCAAAGTATTTTTTGATCAGTTTTTATAAAGTTTCGTACAGTGTATTTTTATGTTTGAGCGGTTAACGCAATAAAATTATTCGTTGACCTTTTTAGAATCAAGCTTATATTTTAATAAATTTATGTATTTAAGGCTTCTTTAGCTGAATATAATACTTCTAATGTTATTACTGAAATATTATTTTCTTTCGCAAATTTTTCGGTATTACGTAGAATTTTTCCACGAACAAATCCTGGAATTTTTTCTAATTCTTTACTCGCTTCTTTTGACCAAATTGTTTCTGTATTTGCAGAAATACTATTTGATAAGATTTCGCGTGTATCGTGTCCACCAAAAATTTCTAATAAGTGATCTTCCATTCCTAAAGTGAATGAATTGTATATTAAATCAGCGATTTGATTCGCACCTTCATATCCTAAAAATGGTCTATAACTTAATGGGAAATTTTGAATATGTACAGGTGTTGAAATAACACCACAAGGAATATTTAATCTCTTACCACAATGTCTTTCCATTTGTGTTCCAAAAATTGCTGCGGGTTCTGCTTGAGCTATTAAATCACCAACTAGATTATGATCTTGAGTAATTAAAACTTCATCACAGTAATCTTGAACTTGGTCTGTAAACCATTCTTTTTCATTTAAACAGTATGTACCTGCCCAGACAACTTTAATACCCATTTCTTGACTTAGAATTTTGGTCATTGCAGCAGAATGTGTTGCATCACCAAAAACTACAACTCTTTTACCTGTTAAATTTTGACAATCAATTGATTTTGAAAACCATGCCGATTGTGAAATAAATCGTGTTTGTTGATCAATATAATCACTATAATCCACATTGTAACCTTGATTTTTTAAAAGTTCTTGGATTTCTTTAATGAACGTTGCTATACCACAAATTCCCATTGGTGTAGTGGATATAAATGGCATATCAAAGGTATCTTTTAATGATTCCGCAATGGATAAGCCAATCTCACGGTATGGCACAATATTAATCCACGCACTTGGTAATTTTTTTAACTCTTCAACTGAACAATTTTGTGGAATAACTAAATTTATTTCTAATCCTAAATCATTTATTAAGCGTTTTAATTCTAAAATGTCGTGTTGATTATGAAATGCTAAATCGACAGCTCCAATTATATTAACGGATGGCTTAGTCGTTTTCTTAACTTGATCCTGTTGAATGTTACTTTTTTTTAAGTAAAATTGAACAATTTGATTTAAGGTCCGGTCGGCGGCTTGAAACTCGTTGACACGATAATGATTAACATCTGCAAGCAAAACATCGGCATGTTTTGTATCAATAGACGCTCGCTTAACAAAATTTTGTAAATCTTCTTGTAATATGCTTGATGTACACGTGGGCGTTAAAATAATTAAATCTGGGTTTTCTTCTTTGTCTTTTCTAATAATATTATCAATAACTTTATCTTGCGATCCGCGTGTTAATACATGTCTATCAACAATACTAGTTGTTACTGGTGTAAAGTCTCTTCTTCGCTCTAACATCGAACGCATGACATTAAAATAATCATCACCTAGTGGTGCATGCATTATCGCGTGTACATTTTTAAATGAGCTAGCGATTCGTAATGTGCCGATATGTGCTGGGCCATTATACATCCAATATGCTAATTTCATAAATTTTATTTAAGTAAAGGTTTTATTAGTGTTATAACTTGTCCATCCTAGTTTATCCAATGAAGTATTACGACGAAGGGGTCTTGTGACTAGTTCTAAAATATCTTGAGCATTTGTAAATCCATGAATTTGAGCAAAAGTAAATTCCACAGACCATTTTGTATTAATTCCACGTGCTTCTAATGGATTTGCATTTGCCATACCAGTAATTACTAAATCCGGTTTTAATTGAGTTATACGATGTAATTGATTATAATTGTCCGGTTTTTCGACAATTGTTGGAAGCATTACGCCTTTTTCCTTACATGCTTTTTCTAATAATGCAAGTTCAGCGTTTTGATAACGCTTATCAAGATATGGAATTCCTATCTCATAAACAATCATTCCACAGTTAATTAAAAAGCGGGCCAGAGCAATTTCTAATAAATTATCACCCATGAAGAAAACCGACTTACCTTTTAAAACATCTGTATACTTTTTTAAATTTTTCCATGCTAATTGCTCACGTTCTTCTAAACCAATTGGAGTTTTATTATAAGCCAAACAAATCTTTTCGATCCAAGCTCTAGTTCCATCTGGTCCAATTGGAAATGGTGCGTTAATTAATTTACATTTGCGACGACGCATCAACGTTGTTGCTGTGCGACTTAAATATGGACTAATACCACATACGAAATCATTCTCAGTTATAGTTGGTAATTCACTGTAACGAGGGCTTGGTAACCAGCCATTTATATTTATATTTTGTTTTTTTAATTCTAATGTTAGTTGATTTACAGTTGAGTTAGGCGCCGAACCAAATAATATTAAATTTGGTGTTTCTTCTGAATCTTTTAAACTATTCGACTTCGGGCTATTTAATCTTTGTGCCAATGCGGCTAAAACTGTATCTTCTCCTTGGGTAAAAGCATAATCAAGGCCATTAGCACGGGCCACTACAATTGGAATACCAATTTCTTTTTCTAATTTTGGCGCTAAACCTTCTAAATCAATTTTTATAATTTCGGTTGTACATGTCCCAATCCAGACGATTACACTAGGATTTCGATCTTGTTTAATTTTTGAACATAATCTTTTTAATTCAGAATAATCATTTAATTGAGCCGAAATATCTCCCTCTTCTAATTCGGCCATTGCGTATCTTGGTTCAGCAAAAACCATTACACCTAAAGCATTCTGTAAAAAATAACCACATGTTTTAGTTCCAATAACTAAAAAAAAGCTATCTTCAATTTTTTGATATAACCATGCTACACAACTAATTGGACAAAATGTATGATAATTTCCTGTTTCGCAATCAAATTTTAATTCACTGGTGTCAATTTCTTTTGTCATTTTATTCGGTTATTAGTAGGTAATTAATTCAAGTGAATCTGAGACTTTATTTTCTACTGGATTTAAGTAAAAATCAGATAATAAGCTAAATAATTCGCGATCTGAAGCTTCTTCAGGAATTACCCCTTCGGGTTGTGCAATTATTTGATCAGCAATATTTAAATAATAATCACATACTTGATTCAAATCTGGATTAGTTTCAGCCATTTCAAATAAGGTCTTTCCTTTTACTCGTGAAACACGGATGTCTTCGATTAATGGCAAAACCTCCAAAACCGGCATTGGAACATGCTTTATATATTTATCAATTAAATCTCGTGTTGATGTCCGATTACCAATTAAGCCTGCCAAATGTAATGAGTGCGTTCGTGCTTTTTCACGCACTGAAGCAGCTATTCGATTTGCAGCAAATAAAGCATCAAAACCATTATCAGTAACAATTAAACAATAATCTGCATAATTAAGTGGTGCGGCGAATCCACCACATACAACATCTCCTAAAACATCAAATAAAATAACATCGTACTCATCAAATGCATTTAATTCTTTTAGAAGCTTAACTGTTTCACCAACAACATATCCGCCACACCCCGCTCCAGCTGGAGGTCCTCCGGCTTCAACACAATCAACATTACCAAAACCCTTATAAATAACATCTTCAGGCCAAACGTCTTCATAATGATAATCTTTTTCTTGTAACGTGTCGATAATCGTTGGTATTAAAAAACCAGTTAATGTAAAAGTACTATCATGTTTTGGATCACATCCAATTTGCAAAACTTTTTTACCACGTTTAGCTAATGCAACTGAAATATTACAACTTGTTGTTGATTTTCCAATCCCGCCTTTTCCGTATACTGCTAATTTCATAAATTTACAAGTGTTTTTTTTTCTAGGTATTAGAATTAATTCTAATACAATCATATTATAGTATATTTAATGAAAAAATCCTAATTATTATAATTTTTTATAAGATTTTATTTATTGACAATTAAATAATACTTAGTTAGTATATATAAAACTAAAAATGCGAGTATAGCTCAGTGGTAGAGCGCGACCTTGCCAAGGTCGATGCCGCGCGTTCGAATCGCGTTACTCGCTTTATTAACCTCCTCCAACAATAGAAACAATTTCTAATTGATCTTTATCTTGTAAATAAATATTTTGATACTCTTTTTTTGACACTAACATACTGTTATGCTCTAGTGCAACACTATCTTTATTTAAAGATAAAAATTTTAATAATTCTAAGATAGTTATTCCACGTTCTAAAATATATTCTGCTCCATTTAATTGGACTGTAATCGACATTTTGTTTAATTTTTCAAAAAAGTGTATTCCCATAATAAATATTTTATGGTAAAATATTTACAAATGGTGGATGTCGCCAAGCGGTTAAGGCACCGGACTGTGACTCCGGCATTCGCGGGTTCAAATCCCGTCATTCGCCCTTTAATATAAAATATAAGTTAGCTATTCTTTTAATAAGAGTTATAGTAAAATATTATTATAAAACAAAATTTGTAATTTCAATAATAATTCTATATTTTTATGTTATCGGATAATCAAGTACTTTTAGCATTAGTTACAGCATTAATGACGTCTGTTTTAGCTATTCGTTTAGGATCAGCACTTTATCAATAAATAATCTAATTATTAAAATTATTAAACACTTAACCAGTCTTTAAATAAATATTTATGAAAACTGTTGAAAAAACCTCTTTACCAACTTTTCCATTTACAGCAATTGTTGGTCAAGAAGAAATGAAGCTTGCCCTTCAATTAAATGTGATTGACCCTAAAATTGGTGGTGTTATTATTATGGGTGATCGAGGCACTGGTAAATCGACAACAATTCGTGCCATAGCAGATTTATTGCCAGAGATCGAAATAGTTAAAGATGATCCCTTTAATTCACACCCAACAAATCCAGAATTAATGAACAGTTCAGTTTTAGAACAATTTCGGAACAACGAAACAATAGAAACTGAATTGGTTAATATTCCAATGGTCGATTTACCATTAGGGGCAACTGAAGATCGTGTTTGTGGTACAATTGATATCGAGAAAGCTTTAACCGAAGGTGTAAAAGCTTTTGAACCAGGGTTACTAGCTAAAGCTAATCGTGGAATTTTGTATGTAGATGAGGTAAATCTATTAGATGATCATCTTGTTGATATTTTATTAGATTCAGCTGCTTCTGGATGGAATACTGTTGAACGTGAAGGTATTTCAGTACGGCATCCAGCACGATTTGTGTTAGTTGGTTCAGGAAATCCAGAAGAAGGTGAATTAAGACCACAACTTTTAGATCGTTTTGGTATGCACGCTGAAATTCGAACAGTAAAAGATCCTGAATTACGCGTAAAAATTGTTGAAGAGCGTACAGCTTTTGACCAAAATCCTCAAATTTGGATTGATAAATATCAAGAAGAGCAAGAAGCATTACGTTCAAAACTAGTTACAGCTCAACAATTACTACCAAGTATAGAAATTGACTATGACTTCCGAGTAAAAATTTCGCAAATTTGTAGTGAATTAGACGTGGATGGACTGCGTGGTGATATTGTTGTAAACCGAGCTGCGAAAGCATTTGCGGCTTTAAATAATAAAACAAAAGTTGATTTAGATGATATTAGTAATATTATCGTTTTATGTTTACGTCACCGATTACGTAAAGATCCATTAGAATCAATTGATTCAGGTGCAAAAGTTCGTAAAGTATTTAATGATATTTTTGAAATTTAATATGAAAAAAATGGGTCTAGTAGGATTCGAACCTACATTAGAAACTTAGAAGGTTACTGTCCTAATCCCTTAGACGATAGACCCAAAAAATTTACATATGGTACACTGTATATCTATTACCATATGTAAATATGATTATTTTTCTACCATTGATAATTGATACGGTTTCAAGACTGAACGAAAAAATTAAGCAATATAAATTTTACAATTAGTATATATTATTAATTGTAGAATGTAAAGAATATTGAATTGGGTAATACTGGATTTGAACCAGTGACCTTCTGCTTGTAAGGCAGACACTCTACCGCTGAGTTAATCACCCATTGTTTTTTATATTTTTAATATTATCATTTATTTTTTATTTTGTCTATAATCCAGCAGCGTAAAGCGTAAATTTTATAAAATAAATACTTATGATTAAGTATAAAATTTTCATTATTACGCTGCGAATCGTTTAACAAACAATTAAATCATATTTAAAATAAATATGATTTAATTATGATAAATCTTTACGATTGGGATTTCGTGAAGGGTCATTTGATAATAATCCGAAAATAAATAATGAACTAAAGAAAATTACACAAGTGTAAACCAAAATTTTTAATGCGATCATAATTATTATAAAAGATTAGTGATTCCTAATTTTTTGGATTAGTATATCAAGAGTATTATATTATATCTATATTAAATATTTTAGCTTAAAAATTTAGTTTTTCTGAACTAAATCATAAAACTAAAATGTCAAATCACGGCGTTTCGTCGTTTGTTCCTGGCTATAATTTAAGTCCTTCAACTTAGTTAAAATTTGCTCAAAATATTGCTTTAAATAATTTTCTATAGTCAGTAACTCATTTGGAGCAATATTGAACGTTTTTTGAATCGGAGCATAATCAATCTTAAATTCTTCTGATCCAGAAAAAACTTCTACAAAGGATAGACGGTCACCAATATTCCATGTCCACTCAAATAAATTCATTATCTGACGACCTAATTTTATACCCGTTATCGGCAATTGAGTTGTAATTGCTTTTTGTCCAGATAATGTTTCACATGTTTTAATAATCGAAGATGATAAAACAGAATTTGGATTTCCTAAAGCAAATGTTTGATTTTCCGTATCTTGTAATTCTAAACTTTTTAAACAAAATTTTGCAATATCTTCCGTATCCATATATGAAACTGGTAAAGATTCATTTGTAATATAAATCGGTTGCTGTTCCAAGATAGGTAGTGCGTATTGCCCAATTAACCCTTGAAAAAACCCTGACAGTTGAAAGATTGTGTATGGTACACTAGAATTTTGTAAAATATATTCAAAATTTGATTTAAATTTCATTAATGGGATATAAGAGTATTTATTTGCATTCAAAATTGAAAAGAAAATAAATCTTTTTATATTAGCAAGTTTTGCTGCTTGTAACAATGCTATTTTACCATCCCAATCAATATCTTTAAAATTTAAATTATCAGTTGATCGCCCCGTCGAAGCATCAATAACGACAGTTATTCCTTTAAAAGAATTAGGTAAAGTTTCGGGCGTACTTAAATCACCATAAACTAATTCTGCACCCCACTCTCGTAAAAATCCAGCTTTTCGAATATTACGAACTAAACAACGAACATTATAACCTTCATTTAATGCTTGGCGTACAATTTGACGACCTAAAGTTCCTGTAGCTCCAATAACTAATAACGCCATATTTTTTTATATTTTATAATTTTATGATGTAAATACACGACTTTGTAAAATATCATCAGCTTGAATTGTTACCAAGTCACTCTTTGTTAATACACCTACATTATTCTCAAAAATACGATTAGCTTGACGCATACGTGCGCGGTCTAACGCGTTTCGAACACTTCGAGCATTTGCAAATAATGGTTTCTGCATTCTTACACGAATATAATCCATTAATGCCCGTTGAGCATCAGGCGTTAATTGGTATTGTTGTTCTTCAATCATATTGATACCAATTTGTAATAATTCTTCTGGCGAATAATCAGGGAAATGAACATGATTAGTAATACGTGAAGATAATCCAGGATTAGACTCATAAAATTTATCCATACGATCTTTATACCCTGCAAAAATGATTACCAGATCATCACGTTGGTTTTCCATTACCTGTAATAAAATCTCAATTGCTTCCGCACCATAGTCACGTTCATTGTCCGGTTTATACAAATAATACGCTTCATCAATAAACAACACTCCGCCCATGGCTTTCTTTAAAACTTCTTTCGTTTTTGGAGCTGTATGACCAATATATTGTCCAACTAAATCATCTCGCGTCACTGTCAATAAATGGCCTTTACGGCAATAATCTAATTTATAAAGAATATCCGCCATTTTTAACGCAACGGTAGTTTTACCAGTTCCTGGACTACCGGTAAATGACATATGTAAACCAGGGTTACTGCTGGCTAAACCTAACTTTTGTCGTAAACGATCAACTAATAAAAGGGCAGAAATCTCTTTAATACGCGTTTTTACAGGTGTTAATCCAATTAATTCGGAATCTAAAATATTTAAAATACCTTGAATTTCTGTATTCTCATATTCTTCACGAAGATTTAATTGATTATTTGTTAACGTAGCTGTCATTTTTATTTTTAAAATAGAAGATTAGAAATAAATAATATAAATATCCACACTTCCCTCACTAATTCAATTAGCAAGGGAAGTGTGAATTAAATTAAGCCTTAAAATATTTATAATAAGGTTGCTTAAATTAATACAACAAATTAGTAGCGAGTACCAGCTGGCTTCGCAGCAACTGCATAAGAAGCAAAAGAGTACTTTTGGAAGCGACCTTCACCTTCAGTACGCGAGATGTAGAAACCAGGCTCAGTTGCAGGACGAGAGGCAATGAATGCTAATGCACAACTCTCAACACCACGACTTGCATCAAATGCTTGAAGCTTGATGTAACCATCAGGATTCAATTTACGACACTCGTTTAACTCAAAAAGAACTGCTGCTGGATCTTTACAATCAAATAATGGTAAACCCCACATATCCCAGTAAGTGTTACGTGGATGTGGATCATCTGTCCACTCAATACTTACTGCCCAACCTTTCGAGATTGCGTACTCAACTTGTTTTCTGATTTGATCGTCCGTTAAATCTGGTAAAAATGAAAAAGCTCCTTGTGTAATTCTCACTTTTCAATACTCCTTGTTTTTATTTAATTAATTGTTAATTAGTTTATACGTTAGCTGTTGCAGTCTCAACGAAATCTGCAGTATCAGTTGATGCGTAGTTAAAACTAATATCTTTCCATAAATCTAATGCAGTTTGTAATGGACCACACATCTTAGCAGTATCACGTAAGATTTGAGGACCTTCCTCTACATAGTTACGACCTTCATTACGTGCTAATACCATAGCTTCTAAAGCTACACGGTTTGCAGTAGCACCAGCTTGGATACCATCAGGGTGACCAATTGTACCACCACCAAACTGTAATACAACATCATCACCTAAGTAATTTAATAATTGATGCATTTGACCACAATGGATACCACCCGATGCAACAGGCATACACTTACGTAAAGATGCCCAATCCATATCGAAGAAAATACCCTTAGGTAAATCAATCTTTAAGTGAGTTAATAATAAAGTATCGTAGAAACCTTGAACCATTAATGGGTCACCTTCTAACTTACCTACAACAGTACCTGCGTGGATATGGTCAACACCAGCCATACGCATCCACTTACAAATTACACGGAAATTAATACCATGAGTCTTTTGACGTGCATATGTTGAGTTACCAGCACGGTGTAAGTGTAAAACCATATCGTTATTACGAGCCCAAATAGCCATACTTTGAATAGCTGTGTAACCGATAACTAAATCGATCATTACAATAATTGAACCAAGTTCCTTAGCGTACTCTGCACGTGTGTACATTTCTTCCATAGTACCAGCAGTAATGTTTAAGTAAGAACCCTTAACCTCACCTGTTACTGAAACGGCACGATTAATACCTTCGATACAGTATAAGAAACGCTCACGCCAACGCATGAAAGGTTGCGAGTTAATGTTTTCATCATCCTTTAAAAAGTCTAAACCACCTTTTAAACCTTCGAAAACTACACGACCGTAGTTCTTACCAGATAAACCTAATTTAGGTTTTACTGTAGCACCTAAAAGTGGACGACCGAATGTGTCTAAACGCTCACGCTCTACGATCACACCAGTAGCAGGACCTTGGAAAGTCTTTAAGTAAGAGTGTGGAATACGCATATCTTCTAAACGTAACGCTTTTACAGCTTTGAAACCAAATACGTTACCAATGATAGATGCTGTCATATTAGCTAACGAACCTTCCTCAAATAAATCACCTTCATAAGCGATATATGCAAAGAATTGATCAGCTGCACTTGGCACAGGATCTACACGGTAAGCTTTTGCACGGTATACGTCACAAGCAGTTAATAAGTCAGTCCATACAACAGTCCATGTAGCTGTTGAAGACTCACCTGCTACTGCAGCTGCAGCTTCAACAGGATCTACCCCTGGTTGCGGTGTGATACGGAATAATGCAAGAAGATCAGTAGTTTTAATTGTGTAACTAGAATCCCAGTAACCCATTTTAGCATACGGGATTACACCAGATTCATAACGTTCGCTCTTGATTCGTGTACGTTCTGATACAGATTGAGACATTTATTTCTCCTATGAGGTTTACGACAATAGTATTTTATATTTAAGTTGTAGAAGCTTTATCAATTATTCAAATAACGAAAAGTTTAAGGACCTTGTTACTTTTATAACCTTAATCATGAGTTTAACGCTAGAGGTTTATTTCGTAACTCAAGTATTACTTATAGTTAACATTAGTTTTTCTTATACAAGAAATTAGTTTATTCAAAAATAGCAATTATTTAATGTTGTCGTTATAAAAAATTAGATTTATAATTATCTGTATAACGAATATTGAAATTATAGATATGGTAGAACCACTTTTATTTGGAATTGTCTTAGGAATGATGAGTGTAAGCTTATTAGGATTGTTTGTTGCCGCTTACTTACAGTATCGTCGTGGGCAAGATTCTGAATCTTTTATTTAATATCGATGGAGAGTAAATATAACTTACTCTCCCGATAACTACTATTACCAACTAGATTTAATAACACCAGGTAAAAGACCCTCATGTGCCATTTCTCGTAAAACATGACGACAGACCCCAAAATCGCGATAAAAAGCGCGACCACGGCCGGTTTTCCAACATCGATTTCGTAATCGATTTTTAGCACTGTTTAACGGTAATTTTTGTAATTTCTTTTGTAGCTCTAAAGTTTCTGAAAATGACGAGGTCATTTTTAATTCCTTTAATAAATTTTCACGTTTTACTTTATATTTTAAGACTAAATTTTCGCGTTTTTTTTGACGCTGAACAATACTTTTTTTTGCCATGACTGTGTTTCGAAAAAAGTTGAGAGTGAATACAAATAAATCGTATCCAAGATTTTTATTTTTATCAACATTTAAAAATAGAAAAATTAATAAAGTAATTGTGAGGCTATAAAATATAGCCTCACAACTAAATAAAACACAAAAACGGTTAGTTAACCAAATTTTCCTGCTGTTGATGCGATAACAAATGCTGCATATGTAAAAATATAACCAACAGTAAAGTGAACTAAACCAACTAAACGAGCTTGAACAATTGATAATGCTACTGGTTTATCACGCCAGCGCACTAAATTTGCTAACGGCGTACGTTCGTGAGCCCAAACTAAAGTTTCAATTAATTCCTGCCAATAACCACGCCAAGAAATTAAGAACATAAAGCCTGTTGCCCAAACTAAGTGTGCAAATAAGAACATCCATGCCCAAACCGATAAGTTGTTCATACCCATTGGGTTATAACCATTAATTAATGGAGATGAATTTAACCATAAGTAATCACGTAACCAACCCATTAGATAATTTGATGACTCATTAAACTGAGCTGCATTACCTTGCCATAAAGTAATATGCTTCCAATGCCAGTAGAAAGTAACCCATCCGATAGTGTTCAACATCCAGAATGTTGCTAAATAGAAAGCATCCCATGCAGAAATATCACATGTACCACCACGACCTGGACCATCACATGGGAAACTATAACCAAAGTCCTTTTTATCCGGCATTAATTTCGATCCACGCGCATCTAAAGCACCTTTTACTAAAATTAACGTTGTTGTATGTAATGCTAACGCAATAGCATGATGTACTAAGAAATCACCAGGCCCAATTGTTAAGAATAATGAATTCTTATCATTGTTAATTGCTTCTGTCCAACCCGGTAACCAAATTTGGCTACTTGCAACAGTACCTGGAAAATCAGGTGAAGCTAATAAAGTGTTAAAACCGTAAAGAGCTTTACCAGAAGCACCTTGAATCCATTGAGCAAATACGGGCTCAACTAAAATTTGCTTTTCTGGTTGACCAAACGCCACGACAGTATCATTATGGATATATAAACCTAAAGTATGGAAACCAAGGAATAAACTTACCCAACTTAAATGTGAAATAATAGCTTCTTTATGTTCTAACATACGTGCTAGTACATTATCTTTATTTAACTCCGGATCATAATCACGAATAAAGAAGATAGCACCATGTGCAAAAGCACCTAACATTAAGAAACCAGCAATATATTGATGATGTGTATATAATGCTGCTTGAGTTACAAAATCTTTTGAAATAAAAGCATATGCTGGTAAAGCATACATATGTTGTGCAACAAGAGAAGTTGCTACACCTAAACATGCTAATGCTAATCCTAACTGCATATGCAGAGAATTTGTAATTGTCTCAAATAAACCGGTATGTCCCGCACCTAAACGATTTTCCGGTTCACGATGTGCTTCTAAGATTTCTTTTAAACTATGGCCAATGCCAAAGTTTGTACGGTACATATGTCCAGCGAAAACAAAGATTACCCCAATTGCTAAATGGTGGTGAGCGATATCAGTTAACCACATCGCTTGTGTCTGAGGATGAAACCCTCCAACGAATGTTAAAATTGCTGTACCTGCACCTGTAGTTGTATTAAAAATTTGTTCACTAGTATCAGGATTTTGTGCATAAACACTCCAATTTCCAGTGAAGAACGGTTGTAACCCGGCTGGATGTGGTAATGTTGTTAAAAAGTTGTCCCATCCAACATGAACACCACGTGAAGCGGGAATCGCAACATGAACTAAATGTCCTGTCCATGCAATGGAACTAAAACCAAATAATCCAGATAAATGATGATTTAAACGTGACTCGTTATTTTTAAACCATGATAAACTTGGGCGGAATTTTGGTTGTAAATGAAGCCAACCTGCATATAATAGTACTGCTGAAAGCACTAGTAAAAATAACGAACCTGCGTATAATTCTGAATTAGTACGCATACCAATTGTATACCACCATTGATACACACCTGAATAACAAATATTGCCAGGATAACTTAAGCCGCCTTTTGTAAATGCCTTTAACGCAGGCTCACCAAAGTGTGGATCCCAAATTGCATGAGCAATTGGTTTTACCTTTAAAGGATTCTGAATCCATTGTTCAAAGTTTCCTTGCCAAGCAACGTGGAACAAGTTACCTGACGTCCATAAGAAAATTACTGCTAAATGACCAAAATGAGAAGCAAAAATCTTTTGATATAAACTTTCTTCAGTCATATTGTCATGTGCCTCAAGGTCATGAGCTGTTGCGATACCGTACCAAATACGTCTTGTTGCAGGATCTTGAGCTAGTGCCTGACTAAATTTTGGGAATTTTGTTGCCATAATCTTTTGTATAGTTAATATTGTATTAGAGGTTTATTAGCCAACTGATATGATACGTGCATGGAAGAATGCCCACGTTGTACCGATACCACCTAATAAATATTGTGCTAAACCTACCGCACGACCTTGTGTAATACTTAACGCACGTGGTTGAATTGCCGGAGCAAAATTTAATTTATTATGTGCCCATAAAATCGACTCGATTAACTCTTGCCAATAACCACGGCCACTAAATAAGAACATTAAACTAAATGCCCATAACCAATGAGCACCTAAGAAAATTAAACCATAAGCTGATAAAGCTGAACCGTATGATTGGATAACTTGCGAAGCTTGCGACCAAAGGAAATCACGTAACCAACCATTAATCGTAATTGCACTTTGCGCAAAATTACCACCAACAATATGTGAAACTGCACCATCCGGGCTAACCGTTCCCCAAACATCAGATTGCATTTTCCAACTAAAGTGGAATATTACTACAGAGATACAATTATACATCCAAAATAGCCCTAAGAAAACACTATCCCAGGCAGAAACTTGACAAGTACCACCACGACCTGGACCATCACACGGGAATCGGAAACCTAAGTTAGCTTTATCTGGAATTAAACGAGAATTACGTGCAAATAATACTCCTTTGAATAAAATTAACACAGTTACGTGAATTGTAAACGCATGAATATGATGTACCATAAAGTCAGCCGTTCCTAACTTAATTGGCATCATAGCAATTTTTGACCCAACAGCTACTACATCTCCGCCGAATGCATAACTCGCTGTTGTTAAAGCGTTAGGAGCCGTAAAACCAGCTGCTGCTGTATGAGTATTTTGTATCCATTGTGCAAAAATTGGTTGTAACTGAATCGCTTTGTCCGAGAACATATCTTGTGGACGGCCTAAAGCACGCATAGTATCGTTATGGATATATAAACCAAAACTATGGAAACCTAGGAAGATACAAACCCAATTTAGATGTGAAATAATAGCATCACGATGGCGTAAAACACGATCTAAAAGATTGTTATAGTTATTTGTTGGGTTATAATCACGAACTAAGAAAATACCAGCATGTGCCGCAGCACCTGTAACACAAAAAGCACCAATCCACATATGATGTGTGAAAATACACAATTGCGTTGCATAATCCGTTGCTAAATATGGATACGGAGGCATTGCATACATATGGTGAGCAATTATAATTGTTAAAGAACCTAACATTGCTAAATTAATTGCTAATTGTGCATGCCATGAAGTCGTTAAGATTTCATATAAACCTGTATGACCTTCACCCGTGAACGGGCCTTTATGTGCCTCTAAAATTTCTTTCATACTATGACCGATACCAAAATTAGTACGGTACATATGACCTGCAAAGATAAAAAGAACAGCAATTGCTAAATGATGATGTGCCACATCACTTAACCATAAACCACCTGTTACAGGGTTTAAACCACCTTTAAATGTTAAAAAATCTGAATATTCCGCCCAATTACCCGAGAAAAAAGGAACTAAACCTTTTTCAAAACTTGGATAAAGTTGTGCCATAAGTTCACGATTAATTAAAAACTCATGTGGTAAAGGAATTTCTTGTGGTGCAATACCTGCATCTAATAATTTGTTAATAGGTAGAGCAATATGGATTTGATGACCCGCCCAAGATAATGATCCAAGACCTAATAACACTGATAAATGATGATTTAACATTGATTCAGCATTTTGGAACCATTCTAATTTTGGTGCTGCTTTATGATAGTGGAACCAACCAGCGAAGATCATTAAAGCTGACATTACTAAACCACCAATAGCGGTCCAATATAATTCAACCTCACTAGTAATTCCTTCTGCACGCCAAATTTGGAAGAAACCAGAAGTAACTTGAACACCTTGGAAATTTCCACCAACATCACCATTTAAAATCTCCTGTCCGACTACTGGCCAAACAACTTGTGTACTTGGTTTTACGCTTGTTGGATTAGCTAACCAAGCTGAATAGTTTGAAAAATAAGCACCATGGAAGTGCATACCACTAACCCAGAAGAAAATAATAGCTAATTGACCAAAATGAGCACTAAAAATCTTACGAGATATATCCTCTAAAGAGTTTGTTTGGCTATCAAAGTCATGAGCATCGGCATGTAAGTTCCAAATCCACGTTGTCGTTTTTGGGCCTTTAGCAAGTGTACGCGAAAAATGGCCTGGTTTTGCCCATTTTTCGAAACTTGTATCGACTACATCGCGATCAACTACGATTTTTACTTTTTTCGTTGCGCGTTCTTTAGAGCTAACTGTCATATGTATATGTTTTATAAAGAACTAAAATTAGAAACTCTCATCTTTTTTAAATAAGATTTGACTTATTTCAAAATGAGTTTTCATAAAGTATTATAAACAAAAAATCAAAAAATTAATTTTTTGTTTCATTTTTGAATTATTTTAAAATTATTCTATATGTTAATAATTAATGAAGATGTCGCATTTTTAATTGATATTTTCCCATATTTTGTACAGAAACCTCTAAAAAATCACCCATTGTTAGACGAACTAATTGAAATTATTTTTGATATTGGTAAGTGCCCCGAAGTTCGGTTTAGTTCTAAAATTGAAGTATTATCATATCGCGTTATCTCTAAGCAAGACATGAATTATTGTTTAACAAAAATTAGTAATTTTAATGAAAAAAATCGCGCCGGGATAAAACGTACATTACACCGTATTAGCTGCTTAAGAAATCGAGATGATCAAATTATTGGTTTAACATGTCGCGTTGGCCGTTCCGTAATTGGATTAACAAACAAAATTCGCGATATTTTATTGTTAAATCGCTCGATTTTAATTCTTGGAAGACCGGGCGTCGGTAAAACAACCATAATTCGTGAAATTGCTCGCATTTTATCTAATGAGCTAGAAAAACGTGTTGTAATCGTAGATACTTCAAATGAAATTGCTGGTGATAATGATGTTCCACATGTCGCGGTTGGCCGAGCACGACGTTTACAAGTTAAAAATTCAAATTTACAACATCAAAGTTTAATCGAAGCAGTCGAAAATCATATGCCCGAGGTCATAATAATCGACGAAATCGGAACAGAGATAGAAGCATTATCAGCACGAACAATCGCAGAACGAGGTGTTCAGTTAATTGCAACAACACATGGTAACCATCTTGAAAATTTGATAAAAAACCCCATTTTAATGGATTTAATTGGAGGAATCCAATCCGTTACCTTGAGTGATCAAGAAGCAAAAAATAGACATACGAAAAAAAGTATACTGGAGCGAAAATTTGCCGCAACATTTAATATAATAATCGAAATCAATAACTATAATTCCTGGACAATTTATGAAAATGTTGAAGAATCAGTAGATTTTTTACTAAAAGGTCAAGAACCGAATAAACAAGTCCGAACTATGTTATCTGATGGGAAATATACAATCGTCTCTGATTATAATTTAAACCGTTTAAAAGAATGATCGGCTATAATTTAATATTTTTAAAATAACGATTCAAGTTGGATTTTCAGAAATAAACCATGTATAATATAATTACTATATTAGATATATTTTCTAGTTCCTAGTTAAATTTAGATTTATTTTCTAATTTAAATAGGCAATAATTAATAAAAATTTAGGAGACCTTTATGTCAGGTGGTTCAACTGGTGAGCGCCCATTTTCTGATATTATAACAAGTGTTCGGTATTGGATTATTCATAGTATTACAATTCCATCATTATTTATTTCGGGGTGGTTATTCATTGCAACTGGTTTAGCATACGATGTATTTGGTACACCACGTCCAAACGAATATTTCTCACAAGATCGTCAACAAATTCCATTAGTAAATGATCGTTTTAGCGCAAAACAAGAGCTAGAAGATTTAACGAAAGGTTTATAATAAATATTTAATTTACAAATTTTGAATATGATTAAAATTTTAAATCAACCGGTTGCTTACCCGATCTTTACATTTAGATGGTTAGCGATCCATGGATTAGCCGTGCCAACAGTATTTTTCTTAGGCGCTATTACATCAATGCAATTCATTCAACGATAGGAGGCAAGGCACATGACTGGACCAAACCCAAATAGACAGCCTGTAGAATTAAACCGAACATCTTTATATTTTGGTTTACTTTTAATTTTTGTACTGGCAGTATTATTTTCAAGTTACTTTTTCAACTAAATAATTGGGAGCAAGCAAATGGCAAGCACTGGACGAATTCCTTTATGGCTAATTGCCTTAGTTGGTGGATTAGCTGTTATCGTTGTTTTATCAGCATTCATTTATGGATCATACTCTGGTTTAGGGTCATCTTTATAAACCCAAAACAAAAACAAAATTAGGAAATGGTAAGTTATTAACTTACCATTTACTTAATTGACAAAAGTTATTCTTTTCGATAGAGTATTGTGTATAGGGTCGGTGCCCGAGGGGTTAAAGGGGGCGGATTGTAAATCCGCTGGCATTGCCTACGTTGGTTCGAATCCAACTCGGCCCATTTTCGTTTATTAAAATACTTTTTATATTATATTTATTTCACATCTACCGTATTTTGTTTTAAAATACCAATCATTTGTGCATTACTCTTTCCTGGTGCAACCATCGGATAACAATTTTCATCTTTAGTAATCTGACAATCAATAAAACATGGGCCTGGAGTGTTTACAATATCTATTAATTCTTGTTCTAAATCCATATCTTCATTGGGGATAAGAACTTTACCTGAAATGTCATATGCATTTGCTAATTGAACAAAATCTGGCATCCCCTGTTGCATACTCGAATGAGAGTAACGTTCCCCATAAAACGACTGTTGCCATTGTCGAACCATACCTTGCCATTTATTGTTTAAAAGTATGATTTTAATCGGTAAATTATATTGAGCAATAGTCCCTAATTCTTGAATATTCATTTGAATACTTGCATCACCTGTGATACAAATAACTAACTGATCCGGAAACGCGATCTGATTTCCTATTGCTGCAGGTAAACCATAACCCATCGTTCCTAAACCTGCGCTCGAAGACCATTTTCGTGGCTGACACTTTAAAAATTGTGCTGACCACATTTGATGCTGACCAACGTCTGTTGTAAATAACGCATCCGGTGCAATTTTGTTCAAAGTCGTTAAAATTTTTTGCGGTGACAATGAATTATTATTATTCTGGTCTGGAATTTGTAATGGGTATGTATTTTGCCATTTGCTTATACGTTGGCACCATGTAAAGGTATGATCAGCGTTATATAAATTTTTCCTACTTTTCACTAATCTTAAAAATTCACTCAAGATTTTTTTAACATCACCCACTAATGAAATATTAGGTTGACGATTTTTTCCCACTTCAGCTGGATCAATATCAATGTGAATAACTTGTGCATTAACAGCAAATTCGTCTAATTTTCCAGTAACTCGATCATCAAAGCGAGCTCCTACAGCAATTAATAAATCACATTCACTAACGGAAAAATTTGCGTAAGCCGTACCATGCATTCCCAACATTCCTAAAGCTAAAGAATTTGTCTCATCAAAAGCCCCTTTTCCCATCAGCGTTGTAGTAACAGGAATTTTAAAATGCTCCGCCAATTCTAAAAGTTCGTTATGAGCATTAGCCGCAATAACACCACCTCCAACATATAAAAGCGGTTGAGAAGATTCCATAATTAAATCAAAAACTTGACTTAAACGTTTTTTTGTACTTCTATATGAAAACCTAAATCCTTTTGATTGGATAATTGTGTTTTGATTAACTGGAGTGTAATTTGAAAATTCTTCAAGGCCTACATCCTTTGGAATATCAATTAACACTGGCCCTGGTCTCCCATTTCGAGCGAGATAAAATGCCTCACTAACAATGGAAGAAATTTTTGTTACATCACGAACAACATATGAATGCTTTACAATTGGTAATGTTATGCCAAATATGTCCGTTTCTTGAAATGCATCTGTGCCAATGAAAGCACGACCCACTTGTCCAGTAATAACTAACAAAGGAATCGAATCCATCTGCGCAGTTGCTATTCCAGTAACTAAATTCGTTGCTCCCGGACCTGAAGTTGCGAAACATACTCCAACCTTTCCTGTTGCACGTGCATATCCATCAGCTGCATGTACTGCTCCCTGTTCGTGACGAACTAAAATGTGATTTATTAATTTTTTCTGCTCCCATTTATATAATTCATCATAAATTGGTAAAATTGCACCTCCTGGATAACCAAATATATATTCTGTACCATTACGTACTAAACTGTCCAGTAACGAAAAAGAACCACGTTTTTTCATAATTTAAGTATGTTGTCTATTTATTGAAATATCTTATTTAAAATATTAAAGATCGAGCATATGTTTTAACGTTAAAAAAACAAATCCTAAAATAAAAACTAAACCTGCAATAAATACTATAATACCAGACTTAGTCCGAAATAACCGCTGAAATGGGGTTGTTAAAATTAAAACTAAACCTAACATTGAACTAAAAAAGAATCGCGGGTAGCGTGCGATATTTTCCCAAAAATTTAACATATTCGATTAGGTAAATTTTTAAATTCTAATCAATAATCATTGCCATATATTATACTTTTAAAGTTGAGTCTCAAAAAATTAATAAAATTTAAGTATTATTTTTTTATTTACGAAATGTCAAATTCCTACAGTTATTTGAATAAGAGGGGGCTTTTTCCAATTAAAGAAAATTAATTGGAAATGTGTTAGCCCCAATAAAATCTGTCATTTAAAAAATGAAACCAAATTCATTTCATAAAATAAGCTTATTTCAATTATAAGCCGTTATTAAAAAGTTTTAAATTTAGGTGAAGTTACATTAATAATAAATTTTTCCACCGCCCCATTTTTCAGCGACTACCTTTGGCTGTAATAAAATATGACCCGCAATTGCGTATAAATCATCTTCTGTTAACGCACGCATTTTAGGAAAAATATCTGCACTTAAGATACTTGGATGGATTTCTGCAATCGATTCTAATCCGTCATATGTTGTCGGATTTTTCATATAATCTACTAAACTAACAATATTATCACGTGGTGGTGTAGCACCTGCTAATGCATCAGAATCTAACCCAACATTTGGATTTGTTTTCGTAATACCACCAGTATGACAAACACTACAAGAGGCATTAAACAAACGCTTTCCACGTTTTACCTGTTCAGGCGTTAATACTACTGTTTTACTTCCATCTAATGCAACTGTTCGTGATGCTTCATCTAACTCAATGGCTAATGCAGCACCAGGATTAATTAAAGCCACAGATAAAAGGCTAAAGAGAAAAGATCTTAAATATCCACGTAACATAATTGGCTTTTAAAATTTTTAAATATCTAAATTGAATAAATAATACTAGCAAATTCGTTATTCACGAACAATTTGGTCATTTGAACTAACAATAGCAAGAGCACCAAAAATCGCGCCTAAAACTATTGCTCCAGCAAATAAACTAAAAATAAAGCTTGATAAAGAAGGTGTCATTTTATTATTATTAAATAAATTAGTACCGCTGACCCGTCGGATCTATAATTATTAAGTTAAGTAAAATCGAATCCAATCGGTCTAGTAAGTAAAATGAAACAAATAATCCTCCGTCTATTCCAAAAATATTGGGGAAATAACCTAAAAAAAATCGCGTATAAGGTTGAGTAAAAGTATAAATTACTTCCATAAACCCACCATCATAAGGATTAATTTGTCCAAAAAATTGGATAGTGTACCGTAAAGTAAGTAAAACCGTATAAATTCGTGTAAAGTCAACAAGAATATAACGGATTAAACCCATTATCGGAGCGGTTTCAGGACCAAATTCGAAAATGAAACCAGGATTAAGAAAATTTATATGAAGTCCAATACTTGTAACGTATTCTTCAATATAATCTTCTGCTAAAAAACGCGCACTTATATCCGAATCAATCGTATGCGCAACCATATCTGTAAAACTTTCAAGCATTGGCTTCTTTGATTTGCCTTAATTAATGCTTTTTTTAACCACCGAAACTAGTCCAATCAACATCAACATTTTCGATGATTAATGATGAGTTATAAATTTGTAAAATAATTAATAAAAACACTAAAAAAAGTGCCATTACAAATCCCATTAACGGTGTTGTGCCCCAACCCGGTGCAACACGTCCGTATTCTGAATTTAAAGGACGCAATAGCTCTCCTAATCTAGTTCTTAAAGCCATAATTATGTTATTAATGTAAAATATCTGTTATAACTACTTAGTAAACATTATTATACACAACATAATTACTAAATTCTAAACAAATTAGATTTTTTCAATAAAAATATGGATACAGCAACAATTTTAGTCATTTTTATGGCAAATCTACTTATGGGAATAACAGTATATTCAGTATATTCAGCATTCGGTCCCGGCGCTCAAAACCTTCGCGATCCATTTGAAGAGCATGAAGATTAATTTTTAAAAATTAAAAAAAAGAAATGATGCCCCATTTTTTATGGGGCATCATATAATATCTAAATTCTGCCCAAGTTTATAATTTTTCTAAACTCGAACAAAACTACTTCTTGATAATTTTCGGTGTTTCACGGAAGAATACCGCAAAAAATAAAACTAATAACGTTCCGATTAATAAAAACGTGTATACAAGTGCTTCCATAGTTATTTTGTAGCTTTTAGTAATTTTTAATTGGTACGAATTAACAAATAAATACGTTATACCGCGCCTTGCTTACGAGCTGTTGTTTCATCACCAAGCTTTTGGAATGCACCAAATTCAACTTGCTCTGTAACCTCTGCACCAATACCTGTAAATACATCACGGAATAACGTACGTGAACCATGCCATAAATGACCAAAGAAGAATAACAACGCAAAGTTTAAATGTCCAAATGTATACCAACCACGTGGACTACTACGGAATACACCATCAGATTCCAAACTTGTACGATCAAACTCAAAAACTTCACCTAATTGTGCTTTACGCGCAAATTTCTTAACTGTTGGAGCATCTTTAAATGATTGACCATTTAATTTTCCACCATAAAAATCTACAGATACACCAACTTGCTCAATACTATATTTCGATTCTGCACGACGGAATGGAATATCAGCACGAATTACACCATCTTTATCAACTAAAATAATTGGGAAAGTTTCAAAGAAAGCAGGCATACGACGGACTGTTAGCTCACGACCTTCGCGATCTTTAAATATCGGATGACCTAACCAAGCTTCAGCGATACCGTCACCTTTATTCATTGGTCCAGAACGGAATAAACCACCCTTTGCAGGGTTGTTACCAATATAATCATAGAAAGCTAATTTATCTGGAATACGTGACCAAGCATTACTTTCTGAAAGACCTTGGCTTAAAGATTCTTCAACTTGACGTTCAATTTCTTGTTGGAAATAACCACTGTCCCATTGGTAACGAGTCGGACCAAATAATTCAACTGGTGTTGTTGCACAACCATACCACATTGTGCCTGAAGTCACAAATGCTGCAAAGAATACAGCAGAAATACTACTTGATAACACAGTTTCGATATTACCCATTCGTAAAGCACGATATAGACGTTGTGATGGACGAACTGTTAAATGGAAAATCCCTGCTAAAATACCAAATGCACCTGCTGCAATATGATGCGATGCTACACCACCAGGATTAAATGGATTAAATCCTTCAGGACCCCAGGCTGGCGCTACGCCTGCAACTTTTCCAGTAACACCATAAGCATCAGAAACCCAAATACCAGGACCAAAAATTCCTGTTACGTGGAAAGCGCCAAAACCGAAACATAATAAACCAGATAATAATAAATGAATACCAAAGACTTTCGGTAAATCAATTGCTGGCTCATTTGTTCGTGGATCACGGAATAAATCTAAGTCCCAGTAAACCCAATGCCAGATAGCTGCTAAGAAACATAAACCTGATAAAACAATGTGAGTTAATGCTACACCTTCATAACTCCAAATACCTGGTGAAGAAACACTTTCACCAGTGATGCTCCATCCTCCCCAAGAATCAGTAACACCTAATCGAGTCATGAACGGCATAACATACATGCCTTGTCGCCACATTGGGTTTAATACAGGATCTGAAGGATCATAAATTGCTAATTCATATAAAGCCATAGAACCAGCCCAACCAGCTACTAGTGCTGTGTGCATTAAATGAACAGCAATTAAACGTCCTGGATCATTAAGAACAACTGTATGTACGCGATACCAAGGTAAAGCCATTTTTATATCCCTCTCTTTTATTTATTATTTGACTTTCTTACACTAAAATAATTAACATTTTAATTATCATTAATCACTATTATACCTTGAAAAAACGATTGAGATAATATTCATTTGAAATTTTTAAACAATTTCCACTATAACACCCGGTGGGATTGGAATGGTTAAAAATGAATCAATAAGATTATTCATATTTTTAGGTGTATATATGTCTAATAACCGTCGATATTCAGAAATTTCAAATTGTTCACGAGATTTTTTATCAACGTGAGGAGAATTTAAAACACAATAATGATGTTTAGACGTAGGCAAGCGTATTGGTCCAACAATACGGCCTTCAATATTTTTTATTGACTCAACTAAAGTATCACACGCAATATTTAGTAACTCGGAATCAAATGATTTCAATTTGATACGTGTGACTGTATATACATCTTGCGAATTTTGTTCCATTTACGTTTTTATATTTTATTAAGTAACGATTTTAGAAACAACTCCAGCACCAATAGTACGACCACCTTCACGAATCGCAAAACGCATACCATCTTCAACCGCAATAGCCGAAATTAATTCTGCTGTCATTTTAATACGATCACCTGGCATTACCATTTCTACTGCTGTACCATCATCTGCCGTAAATTGCTTAATACTACCTGTTACATCTGTAGTACGAACATAAAACTGTGGGCGGTAACCAGTAAAAAATGGTGTATGGCGTCCACCTTCTTCTTTTGTTAAAATGTAAACTTCTGCCTCAAATTCTGTGTGCGGAGTAATAGAACCTTCTTTTGCTAATACCATCCCACGTTGAATATCAGTCTTTTGGATACCACGTAATAATAAACCAACATTATCACCGGCAAACCCTTCCTCCAGTGTTTTTTGGAACATTTCAATTCCTGTAACTGTTGTTTGACGAGTGTCACCCAAACCAACGATTTCTACCGTTTCACCAACTTTAACAATACCACGCTCAATTCGACCTGTAGCTACAGTACCTCGACCAGTAATAGAAAAAGCATCTTCTATAGCCATTAAGAATGTTTTTTCCGTATCACGAACTGGTGTTGGAATATACTCATCTACTGCATCCATTAATGCAAAAATTTTGTCAACCCACTTATCATCACCACGTGAAATAGTTGATTTTTCTGAAATAGCCTCAATTGCCATTAATGCAGAACCTGATACACATGGAATATCATCACCTGGGAAATCATAGTTTGATAATAATTCACGAACTTCTAATTCTACTAATTCTAATAGTTCCTCATCATCAACTTGGTCTTCTTTATTTAAGAAAACAACAATATGCGGAACACCTACCTGTTTTGATAAAAGAATATGCTCGCGTGTTTGTGGCATTGGACCATCCGCAGCAGAACATACTAAAATTGCACCGTCCATTTGTGCTGCACCAGTAATCATGTTTTTTACATAATCCGCGTGGCCTGGACAATCTACATGTGCATAATGACGTTTTTCGGTTTCATATTCTACATGTGCTGTATTTATAGTAATACCACGTGCACGTTCCTCAGGAGCCGCATCAATATCTTCATAATTTTTTGCTGTACCACCACCAGCTAACGCTAAAGTCATAGTAATAGCAGCTGTTAAGGTTGTTTTACCGTGATCTACGTGACCAATTGTACCAATATTAATATGCGGTTTCGAACGTTCAAATTTTTCGCGAGCCATTTTTATGTGTTAATTTTTAGATAAATATAAATATGTTGAACTAAAAAACGTACGTTAAAATAAATAAGCTAACTAATAACGGAAATGTGCAAATGCTTTATTAGCTTCCGCCATTTTATGGGTTTCCTGCTTTTTACGAATCGCTTCACCCGAATTATTAGAAGCATCAATTAATTCATTAGCTAATTTTAAAGCAATAGTTTTACCAGGCCGATTCTTTGTAGCTTTAACAATCCACCGTAAGGCTAAATTTGTTCCACGAAAACTTGTTACTTCCATTGGTACTTGATAGGTTGCACCACCAAAACGACGAGCCTTTACTTCCACATATGGCGTAACATTTTTTACTGCTTGCTCAAAAACCTCAATTGGATCAACGTCTAAACGATAAGCAATAATATCTAACGCATCACAAACAATATTTTGCGCTAGATTTTTTTTACCATCTTTAATCAACCGTGTTATTAAAATACTAATTAAATAGTTATTATAAACAGGGTCAGGTAAAGGAAATTTTTTCTTAATAACTTTTCTTCTTGACATAAACTAACTTTATATTTTAAACCAAATTAATATTAACCTTTTGATTTTTTTGCACCATATTTTGAGCGACCTTGCTCGCGATTTTTTACCGCACTGCTATCTAATGCTCCACGAATAATATGATAACGCACACCAGGTAAATCTTTTACACGACCACCTCGAATTAAAACAGACGCATGTTCTTGCAATTCATGGCCGATACCCGGAATATAAGCTGAGACCTCAAAGCCTGATGTTAACCTAACACGCGCAACTTTTCGAGTTGCAGAATTTGGTTTTTTTGGTGTGGTCGTATATACTCTAGTACATACTCCACGGCGTTGAGGACAAGACTTTAAAGCTGGCGATTTAGTTTTCTTCTTAATACTTTTACGTCTTTCACGAACTAATTGTTGTATGGTTGGCATTCTTTTCTTTATTTATCTAGACTATATTTTTTCATAAATTTATCAACACGACCTTCAGTATCTAATAATTTTTTTGAACCTGTGTAATATGGATGATTTCCGGACCAAATATCCACATTTAAGCTTGGTTTTGTGGAAGCCACAGTATGAACTAATTGTCCATCACAATAAACAGAACAGTCATCGTACCATTCAGGATGAATATTTTTCTTTGGCATAACAAATTTTTTTTATTTCCCTAATATTTTAATTAACGTTTTGAATATTGAGAAGCTTTACGCGCTTTTTTCAAACCATATTTTTTACGTTCAACACTTCGAGAATCACGGGTTAATAAACCTGCTGCTTTTAGAGTTGGGCGATAGCTGGCATTTATTTGACATAAAGCGCGTGCCAAACCTAAAACAATCGCCTGTGTTTGACCTGTTAATCCACCACCACGCGTTTTTACGCTAATTTGATAAACACCTTCGAGCTCTAATAAAGCTAAAGGTAATGATAAAGTCTTTAAATAAGCAGGATTAAACTGTAAAAAAACTTCGGCAAAACAATCATTAATCATTATTTTTGAGCTCTCTTCAGGCGTTGCCTTATAAACTTGGACAATAGCAACTGCTGTTTTACGACGACCGATAGCCGTTGCTAAAAGATCACTTTTACTTAACATAAATAATTTTAAATTAATACTTCTGGATTTTGTGCAACATGAGGATGATTTCCCCCTTTATAAACTTTTAAATTTCGATACATATCACGTCCCAAAGTTCCCTTTGGTAGCATACCCTTTACAGCTTTTTCTAAAATTCGTTCTGGAATTCGCTGTTGTAATTCTTCAAATGTTTCTGTTTTTAAACTACCTGGACGTCCTGAATGACGTCTATAAACTTTCTGCGTGGATTTTTTACCACTAATCTTTACTAACTCAACATTTATCACAACTACATTATCACCACAGTTAATATTAGGCACATATGTTGATTTATGACGTCCACTAATAATTGTAGCAATAATACTTGCAAGGCGACCTAATGTTTTACCTTTTGCATCAATTAAGTACCACTTCTTGGTATCAATTGGTGAAACTGACATTAAACTATTCATAATAATTTTTTAATTTAGACGTATATCAAATCGATCTTGTAATTTTTGAATAACTTCATTCGCTGACTTTTGGCCAAAATTTTTCAATTCTTTTAACTCTTTAATCGAGTATTGCGTTAAATCGTCAATCGTGCGAATATTTGCACGTTTTAAACAATTATATGCGCGTACTGAAAGTTGCAACTCTTCAATTAAAATTTGGCGAGAAGAAATAGTTGTGGTTTGCTTTAAAGCTTTTGGCTCTCCAACAGTTAGCGAGCCAAACATATTTTGTAAAATATTAGCAGCCTGAATTAATGCATCTTTTGGATTTAAACTACCATCCGTTGTTATTTCTAATACTAAATCTTCTAAAAGTTTTTCATCAAAACGATATAGATCTAAAACCTTATAACTTACATTTTTTACTGGAGTAAAGATTGCATCAATATTTAAAAACGTTCCTGAGTCACGATGCAACTCATCTGTGACAAGTCTATAACCACAACCAGATTCAATTTGTAACTCCAATTTTAATTTTGTTTGTTCTGAAATAGTAGCAATATATTGCTTCGTATTTATAACATTTAGATTAGATGGAACAGTAATATCTACTGCTGTTAATAAATAAGGACCCTCTATTTCTAATGTTATAAGAACTGGATCAGAACAAGTCCCATGGAATTTTATTTGTTTTAAATTCAACAAAATTTCTAAGACATCTTCTCGTACTCCCGGAATTGTACCATATTCGTGATTTACACCATAAATCCGAACCGCTGTGATAGCAGTACCCATTAAATCAGTCAATAACACACGACGAAGGGCATTTCCAATCGTAATTCCTTGCGATTGCTCTAACCCAGCAAGACAAAACCGGGTAGTCTTTTCTCCATTTTCATTCGAAAATGAATCCATTTTTTCAAATTGAAACTGCTCCATAACGTGGATCAAAAAAAATTATACACGTCGCCGTTTTGGTGGGCGACAACCATTATGAGGAATTGACGTTATATCTTTTATTGAAACAACATCTAATCCAACAGCCTCTAAAGCTCGAACAGATGTTTCACGACCAGAACCTTGACCTTTTATTACAACATCAACACGTTTTAAACCTTGTTCCATAGCAGTGAGAGAAGCCTTTTCAGCCGCAGTTTGTGCAGCAAAAGGTGTTCCCTTTCGCGCCCCTTTAAATCCTACACTACCGGCTGAGGACCAAGAAATAGTATTTCCAGATGCATCAGTAATTGTGATAATTGTATTATTAAATGTAGAATTAATATGAACAACGCCAAATGGTATGTTTTTTTTCTGTTTTTTTGTCCCTGATCGTTTCGTTTTTACAGCCATATAATATATTTGATATATAGATAAATTACAATAAACGAGTCTTACGACGCGTACGAGAATTTGTACGTGTACGTTGACCTCTAACAGGTAAACTTGCACGATGGCGACGTCCACGAACACAATTTATTTGAGATAAACGAACAATGTTTTGTTTTATAAGTCGACGTAAATCATCTTCAACCTTGTAATTATCTTCAATAACTGCACGTAAAACACTTAATTCTTGATCTTCCAACGTGTGCATACGTTTATTTGGATCAATATTAGCAGCTGCTAATATTGAACGAGAAGATGTCAAACCAATACCATATATACTTGTTAAGGCATATTCAACACGTTTAGAATTGGGTAAATCAACACCAGCAATACGAACCATTTTTTACTCCATAAATTTCATCTCTAATTAACCCTGACGTTGTTTATGTTTTGGATTAGAACAAACAACACGAACAACTCCAAACCGACGAATTACACGGCAGTTGGAGCACATTTTTTTAACAGATGGGCGAACTTTCATAATTTTTTGTTTTTTTAAATAAATTTTTGATTGTAGCTTACACTTCTATATTATCATAAGATTCGACAATACGATAAGTTTGAATTTGTCGACTGAGATCAATTGTTACACCTACTAAAATAAATAAAGACGTTGTTCCAATATTTCTTAAACCACTAAAACTTGGATTTATATAAAATAACAAACTAGGCAATGTAACAATAATTGCTAAAAATAATCCACTAAGCAAAGATAAACGATTTAAAGTTTCTTGTAAAAATTTTATAGTTGCTACACCTGGAGAAATAGTTGGAATCGTAAACGCCATCCGCTTTAAATCTTTTGATAAATCAATAGGATTAATTGCAATAGTCGAATAGAAATAACTGAAAAATAAAGTTAAGAAAAAGTAAAGCAATAAATACAATGTGTTAAAAAGATTGCTTTGACTAAAACTTACATTGAATCGACTAATAATTGCTAAAAAACCATTTAAGAAGGTTGAAGTAAAAATTAAAGGTAAAATACCACTTGGATTCAATTTAAATGGTAAATAATTCTGTTGAGTTTTTTCAACAGAACGTGATAAAGATTTCACTGACAGCAATGGAATTTTCCGCGTTGCATTTTGCATAATAACAATACAAATTACACCAATTAAAAAAATCAGAGCAAAAAATAGCTTAAGTGTTGTCGCTTCAACGGAACCAAAGTTACGAATTAATATTGGTAAAGACGAACTGATATTCACAAAAACTAATAACGATGTCCCATTGCCTAAACCTTTTTCTGTTATAACCTCACTAAACCATAGTGTAATTAATGAACCCACAGTTAAAGTTAAAGCGATTTCACATGCCCTAAAAATTGTCCAACCAAAAACAAAAGGTTTTAAGTAAAACGCTATGATAAAGCCATATTGTAATGCTACAGCAGCTGTTAAATACCGCGTTATTTGTAAAATTCTTCGTCTACCCGCCTCACCCTCTTCTTTTTGTAAGCGCTGCAAAGGCGGAAATGTTGATGTCAAAAGCTGAATTACAATTGAGGCGTTAATATTTGGTAAAATACCTAACGTAAATAAGCCCAATACAAAAAAATTACCTTGGGAAAATGAACTAATAAAATTTAAAATTTGACTATTTTTTAGTTCCGTATAAAGATAACTCTGGTCAACACCTGGAATAGGAATAAATGTGCCAAATCGGACTGCGGCAATAACAGCTAGTGTAATCAAAGTACGTTCCAATAAAGTCTTCTTGTTTGTAGCAGATTTTGAATTAAAATTTATATTCATAAAATTGTTAATTTAGCGAAAAAATAATTATTGCTAAAGTGTTTTTAACTCTTGTAAAGCACAAACCGTTGCACGCGCATTATTTAACAAATTGTTTGAACCTAATTGTTTAGCTAAAATATTTTGAACTCCAGCAGCTTCTAATAAAATCCGTACTGAACCACCGGCGATTACACCTGTACCTTCACTGGCTGGTTTTATTAAGACATTGCACGCACCATACTGACCATTTACGATATGTGGAATACTAGAATTTTTTGTTAATGGAACACGAATTAAATTTCGTTTACCATCATTAGTTGCTTTTTTAACCGCTTCCATAACATCATCGGCTTTACCAACACCGACCCCAACCAACCCTTGTTCATTTCCAACAATAACTAATGCGCCAAAGCGTAATTTTTTACCACCTTTTACTACTTTCGTAATACGACGCACTTTTACAACCTTTCGAACCCAATTAACATTAGATCGCTTCGCTGCTCGATTGCTCATATTACTTTTACGAGTGTCTTGTACCATAAATCTGTTTTTAATAAATAGAATATTTGCTATTTCTTACCTGCCTTACCAGCTTTTCTAAGAATAACTTCATCTTTATATAATACCCCCTTACCGTTATAAGGCTCAGGTGGTCTAAAGTTACGAATTTGAGAAGCAAAAAATCCAACAATTTCCTTATCGGGACCGAGAATTTTTATATTAGTGTTCGCGTCTACTTGTACTTCTATATCTGAAGGTATATCTAAATTTATCGGATGACTAAAACCTAAACTAAGCGTAACTTGGTTTTTTGAAGTTTGACAACGATAACCTACACCTTTCAACTCAAGATTAATTTCAAAGCGTTCATGAACACCAACAACCATATTATTTACCAATGTTCGAAACAAACCATGTAAAGCACGTGTCTGTTTTGAGTCATCATTTACGCTAATACAAAGACTATTATCTTGATGATCGATTGTTAACTCATTTGGAATTGAACGTTCCAAAGTTCCAAAAGGACCTTTTACTGTTATGATTCCATTTGTAATTTCACATGCAACATTTTTTGGTATCTTTATCGGCAATTTTCCAATACGTGACATAATTCTTATTTTTTAAACTAATTACCAAACATAACACAAAATTTCACCACCAATTCCCAACTTCGCAGCTTTAATATTTGTCATTACACCCTGCGAAGTTGAAACTACAGCAATTCCAAAATTACCAAGTACAACAGGTAAATCTTTTACACCGGCATAAACACGAAGGCCTGGTTTGCTAATACGCTTTAACATAGTAATGGCTGGTTTTTGATTACGACCTTTACCTTTATACTTCAATAAAAGTAATAAAAAGTTTTTATTATCTTCAGAAAATTCCTGGAAGTCTTCAATAAAATTTTCTTCCTTTAATACTACTGAAATAGCTAACGTCATTTTCGTAAGAGGTACTTGTACTAAATGATGTTTTACCTTACCTGCATTACGAATCCGGGTTAACATATCAGAAACAACATCATTAACCATAAATAAATAATCTTAAACTTTAGTTTTTTTTAAATTTTTTCACGAATAGGCAAGCCAAGCTCTTTTAAAAGCAGTAAACCTTCTTGTTGATTTTTTGCTGTAGTCACAAATGTAATGTTAAACCCGCGAGCTTGGTCAACAGAATCATAACTAATTTCTGGAAAGAGTAACTGTTCATTTAAACCTAAAGTATAATTTCCAAATTTATCAAAACCTTTCGGACTTAATCCTTGAAAATCACGCGAACGAGGCAATGCTAAATTTACAAAACGATCAAAAAATGCATACATTTTATCGCCGCGTAATGTAACGGTTACACCTAACGGCATTTCTTCACGAATTTTAAAACCTGCTACCGATTTTCTCGAATTTGTTACAATTGGCTGCTGACCAGTAATTACACGAAACTCTTCGATAGTTTTCGCTAGAATTGAACTATTTTGTGCAGATAAACCTAAACCTCGGTTCACTGTAATTTTGACTAATTTCGGAACTTGATGAATATTGGTACAATTTAACTCTTTATATAAAGAGTCGATAATTTTTTCTTTATAAACTGATCGAAGTTTTGAAACCATAATACTTACACTATTTTTTCACCTGTTTTTTTAGAAAAGCGCTCCTTATTTTTTCCAACCTTTACAATTCGAATTTTACTTGGAACATCATTAGAATCGCAAATCATCACATTGGAAATGTGAATCGGTGCTTCTTGTTGAACAATCATTCCCGATTCATCACGTGTTGTCGGCTTTCTATGTTTTGTTGTCATATTTAATCCCTCAACCACAACTTTATTTGAAGACTTAAGGATTTGCTTTATTTTACCTAATTTCCCTTTTTCGCTACCTGTAATAACCATTACAGAATCGCCCACTTTTAAATTCATAATAATTTTCGCTTCTCTCATTTATAATACTTCAGGGGCTAAAGACACCACTTTTGTAAAGTTTTGATCACGAATTTCACGAGCCACAGGACCAAAAACACGTGTTCCTCGTGGATTATTTTGCATATTAATAATAACAGCTGCATTATCATCAAAACGAATTGATGAACCATTTTTTCGTTTTATAGGCTTACGAGTACGAACTACAACAGCTCGTACAATATCAGAACGTTTTAGTGGCATCCTTGGAGTAGATTCTTTAATAACACCAACGATAACATCTCCAACACTCGCATAAGATTTATTACCACCAAGTACTCGAATACACATAATTTTACGAGCTCCTGTGTTATCAGCAACGACTAACTGAGTTTGCGGTTGTATCATAAATATATATAATTAATTTAATACTGTTTTTAATATCCAACGTTTTTTGGCGCTAATTGGTTTATGTTCTTCAACCAAAACTACATCGCCAACCTTACCTAGATTTTCAGGATCATGAACTAAATATCGTTTATTTTTTGACATAGTTTTTCCGTATAAACGATGTTTATAACGAGTATCGACTGTTACGACAATACCTTTATTTAATTTATCACTAACTACGATTCCTGTTTTTTGTCGACTTACCATAAATTATTACTCCACACTCTTTGAGATAAATTTAGTTTTTAATGGCAATTTATAAGAAGCTAAACTCATGGCTTGACGGGCAACTTCTAATTTTACACCTGTTAATTCAAAAATTATATTACCTGGTTTTACAACAGCGACCCAATACTCTGGTGCTCCCTTACCTGATCCCATACGTGATTCAGCAGCACGAGCCGTTATAGATTTATCAGGAAATATTTTGATCCATAATTTTCCACCACGCTTTGTGTAACGAGTAATAGTTCGACGAGTTGCTTCTATTTGACGGGATGTAATCCACCCAGGCTCTTGGACCTGTAAAGCATAATCGCCAAATGTAATAGTGTTATTACGAGAAGCTCGACCTTTCATTCGACCACGTTGCGTTTTTCTAAACTTTGTTCTTTTCGGACTAAGCATATAAATTTACTAAACTTAACAATTAATTAAATTGATTCACCTTTAAATAACCAAACTTTAATTCCAATAATACCGTAAATTGTTTTAGCGCTAGCTGTTGCATAATCGATATTTGCTCTTAAAGTTTGAAGTGGCATACGACCTTCTTTAACCCATTCACTACGAGCGATTTCTGCACCATTTAAACGACCTGAGATTTGAACTTTGATTCCTTGAATATTATCCAGAGCTTGTGCTCTTTCAATAGCTTTTCTCACCGCCCGTTTAAATGCAACTCGTCGAACTAACTGATTTGCAATAAATTGTGCTAATAAAATCGAATGTGAATCAGGCTCTGCTACTTCAAAAACATCGATATTAATTTTATTGACTGATTTTAAACGCTTTTTTAATTGTTTATTTAAATCTAAAAGTCCAGAACCCGATTCGCCAATAATGACGCCAGGCTTTGCAACATAAATTTTAACAAATATATTATTTAATTTATAAGTTCTCTCAATTTCAATATCGGCGATACCTGCTAAATCGTATTGTTTTACAATAAACTCACGAATTTTAAAATCCTGTTCTAATAATTTGGAATAATTACTTAAGGATGTAAACCAAGTTGATTTATGCTTTTGTGTGGTATTTAACCGAAATCCTGATGGATGTACTTTTTGTCCCACTGTTTTATTTTTATTATTTTAATTTTTAACACTTACAACGGCTGTAATATGGCACGTTGGCTTTCTAATTGCATATCCCCGACCCTGCGCACGTGGGCGAAAACGTTTTAAAACCGGACCAGGATTGGCAAAAACTTCTTCAATAATAAGGTCTTGCTTATTTATCCCATATAAATTTTGTGCATTTGAAGCTGCTGATTGAATAACTTTCCAAACAGGCTCACATGCTCGATAAGGTAAAAACTCTAATAAAATTAGAGCTTCTTCATAACTTCGCCCACGTATTTGATTTAATACTCGACGAACCTTAGTTGGTGACATACGAATGTACTTTGCTACAGCACGACCTGAAACAACTTCTACTTCTATCGACATAAAGCTTTTATCTTTAATATTAATATGATTATCGTTTGCCTTTTTTATCAGCTTTAATGTGAGAACGGAAATTACGCGTTGGTGAAAACTCTCCCAATTTATGACCAATTAATTGTTCTGTAATTAAAACAGGTACATGTGTTTTTCCATTATACACAGCGATAGTATGACCAATCATTGATGGCATTATCGTTGAGGCACGTGACCATGTTTTGATAACATCTTTTTTCCCACTCTCATTTAAATCATCAACCTTTTTTAATAAATGATAGGCAACAAAAGGCCCTTTTTTTACTGATCTTCCCATTTTATTATTATTTTTTACGACGAATAATTAGAACATCACTATATTTTCGTTTAGCACGGGTTTTTATGCCTAAAGCGGGTTTACCCCAAGGTGTGTAAGGTCTTGTTCGACCAATTGGTGAGCGACCTTCACCACCACCATGTGGATGATCACAAGGATTCATAACAACGCCACGAACAGTAGGGCGACGGCCCAACCATCTAGTACGTCCAGCTTTACCTTTATTAACACCATAAGCATCAAGGTTCGAAAGACGACCAACAGTCGCATAACATGTTTTATGTACTAACCGAATCTCTTTTGATGGTAAACGCAATGTAACATAATCACCAACTTTAGCTAATAAAGTAGCATATGATCCCGCAGAACGAACTATTTTACCACCTTGAAAAATATTAAGTTCAATATTATGAACTTCTGTCGCAAGTGGAATTAAATCTAAAGGTAATGCATTTCCAACCTTAATTGGAATATTTTCGGTTCCAGAAATAACTACAGAACCAACTTCTAATCCATCAGGACACAAAATATAACGCTTTTCACCATCAATGTAATTTATAAGCGCTATTTTAGTGTTACGGTTTGGATCATACTCAATAGAAGCAACTTTACCACTCACACCAAACTTATTACGTAAAAAATCAATTTTACGATATTTTCTTTTATGTCCACCACCACGGTGTCGTACTGTAATAATTCCCCGATTATTACGCCCAGCCTTTTGGGGATTTGGTTTAAGCAAAGATTTTTGCGGTTTGACTTTTGTTAAATCACTATAATCAAGTAATGCTAACGTACGCGTCCCGGGCGTGTTGGGTTTATATAATTTAATAACCATAAAGCAAATTTTTAATACTAAATATCAGAAAATAAAGCTATTTCATCCCTTGGATCGAGAGTTACAACCGCTTTTTTCAGACGCGATTTTGAACCAAGTGATTTACCAATATATTTTTTCTTAACAGGTAAATTTGATGTATTTATTTTATTGACACGCACATTAAAATACTTTTCAATCGCTAACTTTATAAATGGTTTAGTAACCCAAGGCGAAACAAGGAAAGTATATTTTTTATTCTCTAACGAAAATAAAGATTTTTTTGTTGTTGAAAGCTGTTTTATATCATTCAATAAAACATATTCAGCAAACGAGTACTGATTATTAACAAATTCGATACTCTTTTTTTCTGATGTATCTATCATAATTTAAAGCGTTTAATATTTATAAGGTTGAAGACTAATTAAATTGCCAGATTTACCTGGTACAGAGCCTAGAACAACAATTAAATTATTCTCAGCATCAACAAATAAAATTTTTAGCTTTTTTATAGTGACTTTTTTAGCACCTAAATGTCCCGCCATTTTTTTACCTGGATATACACGACCAGGTGTAGTACCCGCACCAATTGAACCAGGAGCTCTATGATTTTTAGAGCCGTGGGTCATCGGTCCACGACCAAAATTGTGACGTTTTTGTAAACCAGCAAAACCTTTTCCAATTGTTTTGCCAGTAATATCAACTAAATCACCAGACTTAAACATATCTACGGAGATTGTTTGTCCTAATGTAACCTGCTCTGTTGAGTCTATTCTATACTCATGTAAATAGCGTAATAACGGTACACCAACCTTTTCCAAATGACCGATTTGTGGTTTTGTTAAAAATTTAGATGAAACTTGATTATAACCTACTTGAACAGCTTCATAACCATCCACTTCGACAGTCTTAATTTGTGTTACGATACATGGCCCAGCTCGTAAAATTGTGACAGGTACCATATTACCTCGTTCATCTACGATCTGAGTCATGCCAATTTTATTACCTAAAAGTCCTAATGGCATGACATCAAAATATATCTATTCTTTATAAAATTAATATAATTAATTCCTATGAAATAAACATGAATTAATTACGTAAGTTATAATATAAGTATTCGAAAGTTAAGTCTATAAGTTACGTACAACACTGTTATATAATTTTTAAATTAACAAAATTACGCCTATAAAGTCGAAAAGCCTAAAATATTAAATTTTAGGCTTTTTTCGAGATTATCCAACAAATAATGCGTCAGGATAAAATCGATTTATTTCAATTAATAAGCCAGCTGTAAAACTCATCCAAACAGTTAATAAAACTGGAGCTAAAGATAAGTACGTTTTAAGATTGTCCATAATTAATCTAAGCAATAATATTTTATTTAATTTTAACGTGGTGAAACAGTAATTTCAGATTTTGATGCAACAAAATCACCTTTTAAAAACTCTTGCCATGCATTAACTGGCCATATATAACCCGAAATCATTATTTGTAAAGCTAAAGGTACGTCAATAATAATTTCTTTTTCACTAGGATTTTTTGTTTGTGCCACCGTTTGAATATACTTACGCCCAGCCCAACCAATCCAACCTGTTGTATAAAGAAATAATAAACCAGGTAATGTAAACTCAGCCGCATGATTCCAATCACCGTCAGCAATTAAATGGGGTAACCCATCCTTACCACATTGTAAATCTGACTTGGCATAACGATCAAATCGACTTTTAGTTAATGCAATTTGTTGTTCCAACGCTAAAGCTGGTGGAGAATCAGGCTCATATTTTTTTAAGCGAGTTTCAAGTTTTTTTACACTGGTATCTAAACGCTTTTGAAAAGCGGGAGAATCACCACAATCTACTAACGTACCAACATTAGGTGCAGCATTTACCTTGTTAACATTTGCAAAATTAATGAATGTCATAAACAAGATAGAAAGAATAGAGTTCGAGAAACTTTTTTTCATGGGCATCCTTACTAAATATTATTTGTATTAATGTATTTTAATAATAATAACTATATATATATCTAATCTTACTATAAAATATTGTAGAAAATAGTAAAAATTAAAACTGCCAGGAACCAGATTCGAACTGGTGACACGCAGATCTTCAGTCAACTGCTCTACCAACTGAGCTATCCCGGCTTTATTAAGTTGAGTATAACTCATAAAACTCAAAAATGCAAGAGTAATAAAATAAATTTATAATTTATACAGATAATTAGGCAATCATAGAGTTTTGTACTATAATAGTATAATAATGGAAAAGTTGAAAAGAAAAGTAATCTTTGGCTGTAAAGCAGTCTTGTAAAAGATTATTTACGAATTACTATATACATATATTTATTCAATATGACAACAGCAGTAGGACAAAACCAAGAACGTGGTTTATTTGACTTAGCTGATGACTGGTTAAAGCGTGACCGATTCGTTTTCGTTGGATGGTCAGGTCTTTTACTTTTCCCATGTTCATACTTAGCCTTAGGTGGATGGTTCACAGGTACTACATTCGTTACATCATGGTATACGCATGGTTTAGCAAGTTCATACTTAGAAGGATGTAATTTCTTAACAGCAGCAGTATCTACACCAGCAAACAGTATGGGTCACTCATTTATTTTATTATGGGGTCCTGAAGCACAAGGTGATTTCACACGTTGGTGCCAAATTGGTGGTCTTTGGACATTTATTGCATTACATGGTGCGTTTGGTTTAATCGGATTCTGTTTACGTCAATTTGAAATTGCACGTTTAGTAGGTATTCGTCCTTATAACGCAATTGCGTTCTCAGGTCCAATTTCAATCTTCGTTTCAGTTTTCTTAATCTACCCGTTAGGTCAAGCTAGCTGGTTCTTTGCACCAAGTTTTGGTGTTGCAGCAATTTTCCGCTTCTTATTATTCTTGCAAGGTTTCCATAACTGGACATTAAACCCATTCCACATGATGGGTGTTGCTGGTATATTAGGTGGTGCTTTATTATGTGCTATTCATGGTGCAACTGTAGAAAACACATTATTCGAAGATGGAGATGCAGCAAACACATTCCGCGCTTTCACGCCTACTCAATCTGAGGAAACATACTCAATGGTAACAGCAAACCGATTCTGGTCGCAAATTTTTGGTGTTGCTTTCTCTAACAAGCGTTGGTTACACTTCTTCATGTTATTTGTTCCAGTAACTGGTTTATGGACTAGTGCTATCGGAATTGTTGGTCTAGCATTAAACTTACGTGCATATGATTTTGTATCACAAGAACTTCGTGCAGCTGAAGATCCAGAATTCGAAACATTCTACACTAAAAACATTTTATTAAACGAAGGTATTCGCTCATGGATGGCGGCACAAGACCAACCACATGAGAACTTTATATTCCCAGAGGAGGTATTACCACGTGGAAACGCCCTTTAATGTAATTGGTCGAGATATTGAATCGACAGGATTTGCTTGGTGGGCAGGTAATGCCCGATTAATTAATGTATCTGGTAAACTATTAGGTGCACACGTTGCACATGCGGGTGTAATGGTATTTTGGACTGGTGCAATGACTTTATTTGAAGTTTCTCACTTTATTCCAGAAAAACCGTTATACGAGCAAGGTTGTATTTTATTGCAACATTTAGCTACTTTAGGCTGGGGTGTTGGCCCTGGTGGAGAAATTATCAACACGTATCCATACTTTGTTGTTGGTGTTTTACACTTAGTATCATCAGCTGTGTTAGGTTTAGGTGGTATCTACCACTCATTAATCGGACCAGACACATTAGAAGAATCATTCCCATTCTTTGGCTATGACTGGCGTGATAAGAATAAGATGACAACAATTTTAGGTATTCACCTATGCTTATTAGGTATTGGTTCATACTTACTTGTTCTTAAAGCGACAGTGTTTGGTGGTTTATATGACACTTGGTGTCCAGGTGGTGGTGATGTACGTTTAGTAACGAATCCGACACTAAACCCATTCGTTATTTTTGGATATGTCTTAAAATCTCCTTTTGGTGGAGATGGGTGGATCATCTCAATTAACAATTTAGAAGATTTAGTAGGTGGTCATATTTGGGTAAGCGTATTATGTTTATCTGGTGGTATTTTCCACATTGTGACTAAGCCATTCGCATGGGCTCGTCGTGCATTTGTTTGGTCAGGCGAAGCATACTTATCTTACAGTCTTGCAGCGTTATCGCTAATGGGCTTTGCGGCTTCTACATACTCTTGGTACAACAATACAGCATACCCTAGTGAATTTTACGGTCCAACAGGTCCAGAAGCTTCACAAGCGCAAACATTTACATTCTTAATCCGTGACCAACGCTTAGGTGCAAACGTTGCATCAGCACAAGGTCCAACAGGTTTAGGTAAATACTTAATGCGCTCTCCTAGTGGAGAAGTAATCTTCGGTGGTGAAACTATGCGTTTCTGGGATTTACGTGCTCCATGGGTAGAACCATTACGTGGTCCAAATGGATTAGACATTAACAAAATTCGTAGTGATATTCAACCATGGCAAGAACGTCGTGCAGCTGAATACATGACTCACGCACCATTAGGATCATTAAACTCTGTAGGTGGTGTAGCAACAGAAATTAACTCTGTAAACTATGTTTCACCACGTTCGTGGTTAACATGTTCACACTTCTTCTTAGGTTTCTTTTTACTAGTTGGCCACTGGTGGCATTCAGGCCGTGCACGTGCGGCAGCAGCTGGTTTTGAGAAGGGTATTAATCGTGAAAACGAACCAGTATTAAGTATGCGTCCTATCGACTAATGCTTTTACAAATATTATAAAAAGTGAAAACAATGGTATTTATACCATTGTTTTCAAATATTTTTATCATTTTTAAATAAAATAAGCTATCCAACAGAACCCTCTAGCTTTAAACTTAATAATTTATCAGCTTCGACTGAAAATTCCATTGGTAATTTTAAAAATACATCTTTACAAAATCCACTAATTAGCATACTTATAGCATCTTCGTTATCAATTCCACGTTGAGCAAAATAAAACAATTGTTCTTCACCAATTTTAGAAACAGAAGCTTCATGTTCAACTTTGGATGTAGAATTTTTCACATCAATATATGGAAATGTATTAGCGTTAGATTTATCACCAATTAACAACGAGTCACATTGCGAAAAATTACGGGCGTTTTGAGCTTTTGATTGAACTTTCACTTGGCCACGATAACTATTCTTTGAAAATCCAGTTGAAATTCCTTTAGATATAATAGTACTACGCGTATTATTTCCAATATGAATCATCTTAGTTCCAGTGTCAGCTTGTTGGTAATTACTTGTTAATGCAACCGAATAAAATTCACCACTTGAATTATCACCAGCTAATATACAACTAGGATATTTCCACGTAATAGCGGAACCTGTCTCAATTTGAGTCCAAGAAATTTTAGAGTTTTTACCAGCACATAAACCTCGTTTTGTTACAAAATTATAAATTCCACCAAGACCATCTTCATCACCCGCGTACCAATTCTGGACAGTCGAATATTTTATTTCTGCATTATCTAAAGCTACCAATTCCACAATCGCAGCATGTAATTGGTTAACATCCCGTTGTGGAGCCGTACAACCTTCTAAATAACTAACATAACTATTTTTTTCAGCAATTAATAGCGTACGTTCAAATTGTCCTGATTCCATATCATTAATTCGAAAATAAGTCGAAAGTTCAATTGGACACTTAACATTTTTTGGAACATAGCAAAAAGAACCATCACTAAAAACAGCAGAATTTAAAGCCGCAAAATAATTATCGCCAGGTGGAACAACCTTACCTAAATATTCTTTTACTAATTTCGGATATTTTTCAATCGCTTCGGAGATAGAACAAAAAATTACTCCATACTTAGACAATTCCTTTTTGAATGTCGTGGCAATTGATACACTATCAAAAACTGCATCAACAGCTACATTAGCTAAACGTTTTTGTTCGTTTAAAGAAATGCCTAATTTTTCAAATGTTTTAATTAATTCGGGGTCTACTTCATCTAAACTATCATATTTTTTTTTCTTTTTTGGTGCCGAATAATAGGTAATTTGTTGATAATCGATAGACGGAAATTCAAGCGCAGCCCAATTGGGCTCTTCTAATTTTTTCCAAACTTGAAAAGCTTTTAATCTCATATCATACATGAATTCGGGCTCTTCTTTTTTTTGTGATAAAAGAAAAATTGTTTGTTCATTCAAGCCTATTGGCAAACGCTCATTTTCAATATCGGTTGAAAAGCCATATTTATAAGATTTATTAACAATTTGTTCTACAAGTTTTGAATCAGACATAATAAAATCTAATAATTTTTATTTTCATTAGTAATATACACAATAATATTACAAAAAACATTATTTGTGATATAATATGTTTTGTAACGCGGAGTAGAGCAGCTTGGTAGCTCGTTGGGCTCATAACCCGAAGGTCAATGGTTCAAATCCATTCTCCGCTATCATTTTTAAAATATGAAAAATAATTTACTAGTATTTATTTAATACTAAGTTATAATGTATTTTAACCGTATATAGTTTATAAGAAGCTATTAAAAATAAAAATGACACTAGATTCACAAATTCAAACACCAATTTTTGAAGGAAGTACAGGAGGCTGGTTACGGGCAGCTCAAGTTGAAGAAAAATATGCGATTACATGGGGTAGCTCTAAGTCTCAAATTTTTGAAATGCCGACAGGTGGAGCAGCAATAATGCGTACTGGTCAAAACCTTTTATACTTAGCACGAAAAGAACAGTGTTTAGCGCTAGGTACTCAACTAAGAACATTTAAAATCACAGATTACAAAATTTACCGTATTTTTCCAAGTGGAGAAGTACAGTACTTACATCCAAAAGATGGTGTATTTCCTGAAAAATCAAACGAAGGACGTATTCAAGTAGGGAAACGCGATTTTTCTATTGGAAAAAATCCAAATCCTGTAACTGTAAAATTCTCAGGCAAAGAAAGTTTTGAAAGTTAGTAACTTTTCTGAACTTAATTTGAATTTAATAGTGACAAAAATAAAAATTATTTGATATAGTTTAAGATATACAAATAATTTTTAGCGGAGAGATGGCTGAGTGGTCGAAAGCGGCTGATTTGAAATCAGTTGAACTTAATTGTTCCGGGGGTTCGAATCCCTCTCTCTCCTTGAAAAATTCTATGGTCAAGGGATTGTAGTTCAATTGGTTAGAGCACCGCCCTGTCACGGCGGAAGTTGCGGGTTCGAGTCCCGTCAATCCCGTTTAGCCTTTATTTATTATAATAAAAGCACTCATACATAGTGATAGTGTAGAGTGCTTTTATAATTATTAAGTTGACGGTGTATTTACACCTAAAGCCACGTCGATTTCGACAAGAATTTGTTTTAACGTATCAGTTTCAGATTGTAATGTTGAATAATTTTTATCTTCTAGCAAACCACGAATTTTACTAATTTGGTCACGAGCTTTTTCTTTTAAATCAGATGCTAAATCAGCTGATTCACTGACTTTTTTATCGACCTGATAACATAACATATCAGCTCTATTAGCAAGTTCTGTCTCTTCTAATTTTTGCTTATCGGTTTCAGCAAATTCTTCAGCCGCTGCAACCATGTTATCGATTTCATTTTGATTTAAGTTGGATGCATCTGAAATTGTAATTGATTGTTCTTTACCTGTACCCTTATCACGTGCAGTAACAGATAAGATACCATTCACATCAATATCAAACGTTACTTCGATTTGTGGGACACCTCGTGGAGCAGGATCAATTCCACTTAGAGTAAAAATACCTAAACTCTTATTATCCTTTGCAAATTCACGCTCACCTTGTAAGATTTTAATTTCTACACTCGGCTGATTATCAATCGCCGTAGAGAACACTTCTGTTGTCTTAGTTGGAATCGTTGTGTTACGTGGGATCATTCTAGAGAATACTCCACCTAATGTTTCAACTCCTAATGATAAAGGTGTTACATCTAATAATAAGATATCTTTTACATCACCAGATAAAATACCAGCTTGAATAGCAGCACCAATTGCAACAACTTCATCTGGATTTACAGATTCATTCGGTTCCGAACCTAATAATTCTTTAATAATAGCGCGAATTGCAGGGATTCTTGTTGATCCACCTACTAGAACTACTTGATTTATTTCGTCTTTTGAAATATTAGCATCTTCTAAAGCTGTTTCAACGGGAACTCGACAGCGATCAATTAAGCTTTTACATAAACTTTCAAATTTTTCACGGGTAATAGTAACATCTAAATGTTTCGGACCTGTATCTGTAGCAGTTATAAATGGTAAGTTCACATTTGTCTCGACTAAAGTTGACAAATCAATTTTCGCTTTTTCAGCCGCCTCAGAAACACGTTGTAAAGCTTGAATATTAGTTCGTAAATCTACACCATGTTTATCCTTAAATTGATCAAGTAAATACTGAATAAGAATTTGATCAAAATTATCACCACCTAAACGTGTATCACCAGAAGTTGCCAAAACTTCAAAAATACCATCACCTACTTCTAAAATTGAAACATCGAATGTACCTCCACCCAGGTCAAAAACTAAGATTACTTCATTCGCATTCTTATCAAGACCGTAAGCTAATGACGCGGCAGTTGGTTCATTGATAATACGTAAAACTTCTAAACCTGCTATTTTGCCAGCATCTTGTGTCGCTTGGCGTTGAGAATCATTAAAATAAGCAGGTACAGTTATTACTGCTTTATCAACATCTTGGCCAATGTACGATGTTGCATCAGTCGCTAACTTACGTAACACTTGTGCCGAAATTTCTTCAGGACGGAAAGTTTTGCCAATTAAAGGACACTCTAATAAAATATTAGACTGCTCATCTGATATAACTTTATATGGCATGTTAGTTAACTCAGGATCAATCTCGTTCATTTTTGAACCAATAAAACGTTTCACAGAATAAAATGTGTTTTCTGGATTAATCACGTTTTGACGCTTCGCTATTTGACCTACAAGAATACGATTTTCTTTTGTATAAGCAACAATTGATGCAGTTGTTCGTAAACCTTCCGCATTAACTATAACGATAGGTTGTGTCGCTTCAATTGAAGCAACTACTGAATTAGTAGTACCTAAATCAATCCCTACAGCTTTTCCTATGATTAATGTGTAAAAGAATTAAATTTTTAACTAAAATTTTTCTTCTCCTCAATATTATTGTATATAAAAAAAGTCAAAATAGAAATATATTAATGATCTCTTTTCCAATATAAAAGTGTATTATATAATTGATGTGATAAAATTTTAAAATAGTCCAACCAAAATATATAAAAATGAGCAAAAAAATTTTGTATCAAGATAATGCACGTAAAGCGTTAGAAAAAGGAATGGGAATAATGGTTGAAGCCGTAGCTGTAACCTTAGGTCCACGTGGGCGTAATGTTGTTTTAGAAAAACAATATGGTTCCCCTCAAATAGTTAATGATGGTGTTACAATTGCAAAAGAAATTTCACTTGTTGATCCCATTGAAAACACAGGGGTTTCATTAATTCGACAAGCAGCCTCAAAAACTAATGATGTTGCTGGTGACGGTACAACAACTTCTACTGTACTAGCACATGCTATTGTACAAGAAGGGATGAAAAATTTAACAGCAGGTGCAAATCCAATCAGTTTAAAAATTGGAATTGAAAAAGCAACAAAATACATTATTGAACAAATAACTGAATTTGCACAACCAATTGAAAACATTGAATCCATAAAGCAAGTTGCTACAATTTCGGCTGGAAATGATGAAGAAGTTGGTATTATGATTGCTGATGCATTAAAAAAAGTAGGAAGAGATGGCATTATCTCATTAGAAGAAGGTAAATCAACGGAAACGGAACTAGAAGTAACGGAAGGAATGCGCTTTGATAAAGGTTTTATTTCACCCTATTTTGTAACACATCCAGAAAAAATGGAAGTGATATTAGAAAATCCGTATATTCTGTTAACAGATAAAAAAATTACGTTAGTAAAACAAGATTTGATTCCTATTCTTGAGCAAATTAGTCCGACTAAACGATCTTTATTAATCATTGCAGAAGATATTGAAAAAGAAGCTTTGGCCACACTTGTGTTAAATAAATTACGCGGGATTGTTAATGTAGCTGCTGTCCGTGCACCAGGATTTGGCCAAATGAGAAAAGATAATCTTGAAGATTTAACAATTTTAACAAATGGTAGACTAATTTCAGAAGATGCAGGCTATAGTTTAAAGACGGCCACATTAGATTTGCTCGGTGAAGCTCGACGTGTGATTATAACAAAAGACAACACAACAATTATTAATGAAGGGACTTTAGAAGCGGTTAAAATTCAGTGCGAAAACTTACGTAAGCAAGCGAATTTAGCAGAAGACTCATACGAAAAAGAAAAATTACAAGATCGAATTGCAAAATTATCAGGTGGAATAGCAGTTATTAAAGTAGGTGCAATAACCGAAACGGAAATGAAAGAAAAAAAATTACGTCTTGAAGACGCAATTAACGCAACAAAAGCAGCCGTGGAAGAAGGAATTGTACCAGGTGGTGGTGCAACTTTTGCGCATTTATCAGAAAATTTACGTAATTGGTCGAAAACTAATCTTCAAGAAGAAGAATTATTGGGTGCTTTAATAATTGCAAATGCAATTGAACGACCTTTAAAACGGATTGCAACTAATAGTGGAAAAAATGGAACTTTAATCACAAGCTTATTACAAGAAAAAGATTTTAATTTTGGTTATGATGCATTAGAAGACACTTTTGTTGACATGTATGAAAAAGGAATTATTGATCCAGCAAAAGTTACACGTTCAACACTTCAAAATGCTGCTTCAATTGCTAGTATGATTTTAACAACCGAGTGCTTAGTTGTTAGCCAACAGAAATAAGAAAAATAATAACAAAAAGAATTCCCATTTTAAGCCATGTTAAATAATCAAATTATTTAACATGGCTTTCCATAATACCTGATTTTATTAGCAAATTTCGAACAGTATCTGTTGGTTTAGCACCTTGCTCCAAACGAATTTTTATGCGTTCTGAATTAACAACAAACTCTTTTGAAATTGGTTTATAATAACCTAAACTTTCAACTGGCCGACCTTCGCGTCTTGCATCAGATTGTATCAATACCACACGATATGCAGGTTGACGCTTTCGACCACCACGTTTTAAACGTAACTTTAACATTGATATAATTTTTTAAATTTTTATTATTATCTTCAGGATAGATGGAAATACTAAATTTATCAACGTTTAACGAAAAAAGCGCATAAGAAATTAAAAAAAATGTTCAAAAATCTAAGCTAATCAATTTGAAAAGCTTAGATTTCATTAACTACTAAAGATCACCTTTGTTTAACGCTAAGTATACGATAACTGCAGGACCAGCTAAGAAAATAAGTGCAGCCGAAAATAGTTGTCCAATAACTTGCCAATTAATCATAGAGTCGCGGATTAATTATTATATAATTGATTCACAGTATGTAGATACATTATAATAGATTAAAAACAAAAAGTTATTAATATTTTTAATAATGATTTTTATAGTTTTCTAAGTTTAACAATACAATATTATTAAAAATTGAATAGTAAAATTTGGCATTGAGTTATCTTCCCAGTAAGCTCCCCCACTAGTATTTTCACCGCTATACCGTTTCACAACTGAGTTCGAGATGGATCAGAGTGGTTCCAGTATGCTAAAACACCAAATTTATACTATAGAGATACCCTTAAAATTTTAAGGGTATCTTTTTTTTGAATTCAAGCATTCGGTTTGTTAGTATACCTCTGCTAAATACATTACTGTACTTTCACATAGTACCTATTAAACGGCTAGTCTTGCCGTAACCTTATATCTTCTAGATAAGAATACTCATCTTGAGGTGGGCTTCCCACTTAGATGCTTTCAGCGGTTATCCACTCCGTACATAGCTACCCAGCGTTTACTGTTGGCACAATAACTGGCACACTAGAGGTACGTTCTTCTCGATCCTCTCGTACTAGAGAAGAATCCTCTCAATATTCTAACGCCTACACCGGATATGGACCGAACTGTCTCACGACGTTCTGAACCCAGCTCGCGTACCGCTTTCATGGGCGAACAGCCCAACCCTTGGGACGTACTACCGCCCCAGGATGCGACGAGCCGACATCGAGGTGCCAAACCTCCCCGTCGATGTGAACTCTTGGGGGAGATCAGCCTGTTATCCCTAGAGTAACTTTTATCCGTTGAGTGACGGCCCTTCCACTCGGAACCGTCAGATCACTAAGACCGACTTTCGTCTCTGTTCGACTTGTTGGTCTCACAGTCAAGCTTCCTTTTGCCTTTGCGCTCTACAATCGATTTCTGACCGATTTGAGGAAACCTTTGTACGCCTCCGTTACCTTTTAGGAGGCGACCGCCCCAGTCAAACTGACCACCTGAAACTGTCCTTCTGCTGGATAACAGCGAAAAGTTAGAGTTCTCACATTATTAGGGTGGTATTTCAAGGACGGCTCCAATAATCCCAGAAGATTATCTTCATAGCCTCCCACCTATCCTACGCAAATAAAGTTTGAAATCAATTCCAAGCTACAGTAAAGCTTCATAGGGTCTTTCTGTCCAGGTGCAGGTAGTCCGCATCTTCACAGACAAGTCTATTTCGCCGAGTCTCTCTCCGAGACAGTGCCCAAATCGTTACGCCTTTCGTGCAGGTCGGAACTTACCCGACAAGGAATTTCGCTACCTTAGGACCGTTATAGTTACGGCCGCCGTTCACCGGGGCTTCGGTTGCTAGCTTTGTCTGTTGACTAACCAACGTCCTTAACCTTCCGGCACTGGGCAGGCGTCAGCCCCCATACATTGTCTTGCGACTTTGCGGAGACCTGTGTTTTTGGTAAACAGTCGCTTGGGCCTTGTTATTGCAGCCTATAAGGCACCCCTTCTCCCAAAGTTACGGGGTTATTTTGCCGAGTTCCTTAGAGAGAGTTATCTCGCGCCCCTTAGTATTCTCTACTCACCTACCTGTGTCGGTTTAGGGTACAGGCACTTTATATTTACGACAGTGTAAGCTTTTCTTGGGAGTATGACATCATTTACTTCGATACAATTACGTATCTCCCCATCACGCCTTAGCTCAAGATATTTTCTCTATCTCTCATCACCTAAACGCTTAGACTGGTAACCAACATCCAGCTAAATTAGCCTGCTCCGTCCCTCATTGTCAATAAAAAGTGGTACAGGAATATCTACCTGTTATCCATCGACTACGCCAATTCGGCCTCGCCTTAGGTCCTGACTAACCCTCCGCGGACGAGCCTTCCGGAGGAAACCTTAGGTTTTCGGGGCATTGGATTCTCACCAATGTTTTCGCTACTCAAGCCAACATTCTCACTTCTGCTTCGTCCACACCCGTTTTCACTAATGCTTCAACCTACAACAGAACGCTCCCCTACCGATAATAATATGATTATCCCATAGCTTCGGCAAACTACTTAGTCCCGTACATTTTCGGTGCAGGTTTACTCGACCAGTGAGCTATTACGCACTCTTTAAAGGATAGCTGCTTCTAAGCGAACCTCCTGGTTGTCTATGCACTCCCACCGCCTTTCGCACTTAGCAGCTTTTAGGGGCCTTAGCTGATGGTCTGGGCTGTTTCCCTCTTGACAATGGAGCTTATCCCCCACAGTCTTACTAGTTAATTGTTCAATTTGGTATTCTTAGTTTGCCTCGATTTGGTACCGAGTTACCAGCCCGCACCGAAACAGTGCTTTACCCCCAAATTTTAAAATTAACCGCTGCGCCAAAACACATTTCGGGGAGAACCAG